TGATATCCTCCGGATAGGGTAATTATAGCTTATATTAAGCTTCTTTACCTGATGTTACATAATTACTTATTCCTAGTAAAACTACTACACATGTAACTGTTATAACGTTTACTAAGTCAAGATATACTGAAACGAAACTAAATATAGATAAGTAGAAACAAACTCCTATTAATATATAAAGAGCGTAATCTGTTACAACTCCTTTACTTAAACCTGATATAGTTTTACTTGTTCTAGTTAATAGAACGTTCATTCCATAAGGACCTACTCATTCTATACTTCCTTTATCTAAGACTTTAGTAGTTTGACCTCCTAAATCTAATACAGTGTTAACTATATACTTATTATAGAATAATTCTACTAAGAAACGTTGATTGAAGAAACCAAATACATAGTATCCTAATCTAGATAATTTAAAGTCTGTTACAGATTTAGGCATAAATTCTGGATAGATTATAGCTAAAGCTGAGAAACCTACTGTAAAGAAGAATGGTAATAATTTGAAGAAAGTAGGTACAGCGAATTCTGTATCTATTAATATTTCATGCATTGGATGTATGAATATACTATTATCAGTAAAGAATCCTGAACCTAATCCTATAAATATATCTTTAGTTAAGAATCCAAAGTATATAGAGAAAATAGCTAATATAACTAATGGTAAGCTTAAGAAGATATCACCTTCATGAGCATTTTTGTAATAATTCACAGGGCCATTAGGGTTAGCTAAGAAAGTTAAGTATAATACTTTAACTGAATATAATGTAGTAAATATTGCACCTATAGTAGCAATAAAGTAAACATTAATACTACTGAAGTGATATTGACCATAAGCAGATTCTAATATAAAATCTTTACTGTAGAAACCTGTCATGAAAGGGAAAGCTACTAAACTAAGACTTGCTATTAAAATAACTGTATAAGTTAAAGGTAAGAATGATATTAATCCTCCATATCTTCTTAGATCTTGATTATCTGATACAGCGTGTATAACAGCACCAGCACCTAAGAATAATAATCCTTTATAAAAGGCGTGATTAATCAAGTGGAAAATAGCTATATTATATGAAGATAATCCTATAGCTATAACCATCATACCTAATTGACTCATTGTAGAATAAGCAATAATTTTTTTAATATCTTGTTGGAATAATCCAATTAAAGAACTAAATACTGTAGTAATAGCCCCTAATCATAGACATATTAATAAAACTGTTGAACTGTATTCTATTAAAGGAGATGAACGTATTAATAAGTAAACTCCAGCTGTAACCATTGTAGCTGCGTGTATTAATGCAGATACAGGTGTAGGCTATTATGTTAATTTATAATATATATTGATTATAAATATGCAGTTAATTACTTAACTGATCGGACTATATCTTCATTTACATTAAGAGATGATTTGTTTAAGTTATTTTTTAGAATTTAGATATAATTCGGTTATATCATATATATAATTATAAGTAGAAAATGCAATATATATAGACATTAAACACGAAAATACTAATAAAGTTGCACCTATTGTCATTCATATTCAGTTTGTTTTACTTGCTAGGTTAACTGATTTAATGAAATAGGAATGAATTCGTTCACCTCATAGGTGTTTTAATAATATAAATTTATGATTGTTCTTAGCGATCATACTATAAGCATGAGATATTAATAACAAATAAAGGAGAACTGGGATACAACATCTTAATATTAACACGGAAGTTAAAAATTGAATTGTATCATCCTCTCAATTATAATTTGTTAGAGTTTTCTTAGAAGAATCAATATCATGACATATTCTTGCTATGATATCAATATCTTCAAGAAGACAATAAGCTAAATATACAGAAATTATACTCACTATTACAGTAAAAGTTCAAATAGCTAATATAACTCATATATTATTACGTTTATAAACATACAAGTAAATTAATAATAATAATAATAATAATACTATAATACATATTATAATATTTCAATTAAGAAAATACATTATATTGTCTATATTATCTCCTTCTTCTATTATAGATTTTGCTGGATAAGAATCACTCTTTCTAGAAGAATAATTCTTGGCGTTCTTTTGAACCACTGTGTTAAGGTAATTTGCCGCAACAAAAGCAGTTCCACCTATAATACCACCAGCTGCAGTATAAGCTGCTTTTGTTCCAGGAGGCATTGAAGCTACTACCTTAGATTTAGATAGTGCATATATTCCTGCGGAAACTGCACCTCCTAACCCCACACTGGTTCCTATTTCTCCAGGTATTGTTATATTAGGGTTATGTAAATGAATTTCAGGTTTATTAACACTAAGATTATTATTAGAAGCATTTAAACCATTAGATGCTTCATTTATTGCTTGTTTCTTTTCGTTTAAATCCTCACCAGCCATACATAATACAGGTGAAAATATATCATATAATATATCATTAATTAATATATATATTAGGTATAATATAAATAATAATAATATAACTGAAAAACATTTCTTATCTATAATAGCCTTAAATACATTACTTTCTAATACTTGTTCGTTATTATTTAGTCTATTCATATTATCTTTATATTTTCTAATTAATGTTAAACCTTCAATACTATTATGGTTTTTATTAATTATCATCAATTTATATATTTTTATTCAATTAAAATATGTAATATATTTCTTAGTTTTTAAAGAAAAGATACTAAAGTATTGTACAATAGAAGATAATTTCATAGTATTTACCACAACATTATAACCATCATAACTTTTTATATAGTGCTTTTTACCACCAAGAATATTTGCTAAATGATCCATATTTTCCGAATTACCTTTTTGATATAAAATATATCTTAATCTAATTAAACTAGCAGTTTGAGTCTTGTTATCACTAATAGAACAAGTGAAACATCCTTCTGCATCAGTAAATCCTGATAATCAAGAATCATTTAAACTAGGTTTGAAGTCTTCATTTAAATATAAAACATTTTCTTTATATTTAATATTAAAAGCTTCTAGTCATAATTTAAATTGTATTTTTCTACTTTCAAGAAAAATACTTCCATTAAATATAGAAATAAGTTTTGATAAATTCTCTTTATCTCTAACTCTATAACAATGAGTTTTTCTCTTAGAGTCTTGTAATCTAACTACGCCAAACCCTAACATTTTTTTAATCCTAAATAGAACTTGAGCATCATTACTTGATTGTGTAATTCTAAATTCCAAGTATCCATCTTCATTAATTATAAAAGATCCGCCTCCTTCGACGAATCCTACAAATCATAATTTAAACAAATCATCTTTCAATATAAACGCTTTACGTGTAGTCTCTGAGGAACTTCTATTGGAATTTCCTGCGGATTGTCCCTCATCTTGAATTTTTCCGATTAAACTATATTTAAGTGGACCAAGATTTAAAACGGGATGTTCCCGCATATAGTAAAGTTTAAGGAAAGCCCTGTTTAACAAACCTTCCATAGCCATAGGTAATCATATATGAAGACCTACTTGTGAACTTTTTGCCATAGCACCTATTAATAAGCAAATACCTATTATTGTTATAACATTTTCGTTAATGTAAGGAGCAACTGAGAATACTGTACTATAATCTAAATTCGAAACTTATAACTTTTCAGCTATAACTGGACTATATCTTCACCCCTTAAGGGGGTATAACGTGTAGTCTCTGAGGAACCCTTAAATAATCAATGATTATTTTTAGTTTCCTGCGGATTATCCATTTTCATCCTATTGTTGTTACAATTTTTAGATTCTATTCTTTTTAATTTTTAAGCTTTGTGTACGCAGTTATATAAAGTTTTCACAATAATCTATAAAAAGACTTTAGGACTTTCCCGCATATAGTTATATAATAAGAGAGACATTACTGTCTCCCACGGCAATTTATTTAAATTGTAAAGAATTCAAATGTGAAAAATCAAATATTTTTTTCTTAGTGTTAAACTCATTTTTAATAGCTTTTATTTTCTCTAAGTTCTCTTTACTTAAAGATCCTCTATGAAGATCTTGAACAAGACATCAATCTTTATATGCTAGGTACTTAGATGAATACAAAGGATAATTATCAAAATAAATACGAAGTATTTCATGGCTTCTTGAGTTGTGAGCCACCGCTGCGAAAGCGTGAAATACTTTATCTTCGGTTTTTCTAGTTCTAGTGTATAGATTTACGGTAAAAAATCCGGCAATTTCGCTCATAATATTAAAAAAGCTAGATCCACCTTGTTCTAAAGTAACCTCTCTCGAGTAATTTTGTTTTACTTCTATTCGAAAAGAAGTTTGAACACTTGTTCTTAAGAATACTCCATTTTTCTTACGATCGTATATAGTTATACCGAAACACCCATCGGCGTCTGTAAATCCAGCTAATCAGCTATTGCTATCTAAACAAGAAGAATCTATACCTAATAACGGTATAGAACTATTATCTTTTTCATTTATTCAACGAATAGCTCTATGTAGTGCTTCTATTTTAGGTGTACGCATATGACCATTAACTAAATTGATTATTTTTAATACTTCTTGTTTAGCTAAAATTTGTAATAATACATGACCTGCACTAGATCTATCTATAATTTTACCTACTTTTAAGCCAGTAGATAATTTTTCTGCTAAAGGTTTATCGTTAATATTAAAAGCAATAATAATCTTTGGTCTGTACTCTTTTTTTTGTGTATTTTTATCGTGAACAGCTATGTGCCCATCTCCTTCGATTAACCCTGCTAAATATGGAGCAAAAGATGAATTAGAATACTTTCTAATAGTAGTACTAGATATGGGATTAAAATTACTAAGTAACGGACCTAAGCATATATTAGTATTATTCAAAGAATACTGAGTTAATGAACTAATTTTTTGTTTTTTGTCTTTGAAAATTTTACAATTTTTTCTGTTACCTAAAGATCATAATAATATGAACATTCCAATTGTTAAGAAAGCATCACCAACTCTATTAGTTAAGAATGCCGATAATGAACTTTGGTTAGCTGCAATTCTAGTGAATCAGAAACTAACTAAAAGGTATGAACAAACTCCTACCAAATCTTTAAATTATATACATAAAGAGCTAGTATATAATCCCTGTACTTCAAAATTAAGCCTTGGTATATCTATAAAGATATAAAGATTCCGACTGTGCATTAAGCAGCGTCTCAGCCACCCACCGTTGAACCAGTCTGTCGCGATCAATAAAATAACCGACGATCTTTAAGCTAACTCTGCTTAGTTGATCGTTTACAACGGTATCGCTAATAATAACTATAACTTTACGTTATGATATATCTTCTATTTTATTATTCCTTAATATATCTTTATTATTAACTATAATTAAATTTTATATAACATAGATTTATGCATATATGGTCCTACTATATCTACTAATTTTACTTTTTGACGCTTATGTATATAAATAACTCATTGATTAAATGTTTTTTCTTCTAATCTACTTGTTAATTGAAAATTATTATATAAAACTTCTTGAATATATACTAATTGTTCTTTTTTAAAAGCTCTAGTATGTAAAATAGTTTGATTATAAAAAGATTTACTTCCATCGTCCATAATTCAATAAGCTAACCCTCTAGGTGTTAATAGTTCATTAAGATTAGGAATTATTTTTAATTTATTAACATAAAACAAATCATAATAATAATTTAAACAAGGCATAGCTAAAGTTCTAAAATATAAAGATTGAGTTGTAGTATTTCTCTTTTTATTATGTCTAGTTAATATAGTGGGTTCCATAGCAGTCAATGGTTTTAATAACTCATATAAACTTTCTAAATATTCAATTTTATCAGGGTAAGATTGTTCTATTCTAAGTCTTGTATTATGACTAAGCTTAGATCTTTCTAAAAATCCGTCTCCTAATATAATACCTATTAATGCTTCTTTTTGAATATTGGTTAATATATAGTTGTCTTTATATTCTTTAGAATATTTTACATTAATAGAATAATATCTTTTCTGTATAGGCAAATTAATATTAAATTTATGTCTTTTGTTATTATTTTTGTTATTAAAATTTAATCATTTAAGGCCATTATGGTAACCTTCTCAACCAACGAACATTACTAAGTAATTGTTACCTGTTACTAATATGATCATCATAAAAGTGAACAAGCTTAAGTAACTAAAGAATCTTTGACTGTGTGGGTCATGACTCATATAACCTATAGAATAGAAATGAACTAGAGTACTAATCACTAATACAGGTATTAACATTGACACTGTTAAGCTATCAAATTGGAAATTTCATACCATGTTAAATGATTCACTATCTAATCATTTGAATAAAGTTATAGAAACAGGATTGTTACTAAATCCTATTTCAAAGAAACCGATAACGGCTAAAACTGTAGTTGCCAATATACTTGAACAACCAATTATACGACTACCTGTCACACCGACTTTTCTACCAAAAAATCCGGATACTATAGACCCTAATAAAGGTAATATAATAATACTTAAATACATTATTTATATTCTATTGCGATACTTCCTCTTAGTCTATAAAAGGCTACTAAAATAGCCAAACCTAAAGCAGATTCTGCACCGGCAACTACTATAATGTATATAGCATATGTTTGCCCTATTATATCATCAAGATTAATAGAACTTATTAATATTAGGAATGTTATAGATAATAGCATTATTTCTATTGAAATAAGCATTAATATTATATTTTTTCTATTAAATACGAACCCTAAAATTCCTATTAAAAAAAGTACTAAAGTTAAACTCATTTTTAATTAAATATTTAATCAAATTATTCTAAACATGTTTAGTATAGGTATTTTAAACAAAACAAAACTATACTAGAGGCATCATAGAGTCGAACTACAATTGTGATGGCCGTAACATCAAGTTTTACCATTAAACTAATACCTCTTTTTATCTGATAATTATTTTATCAGTTAAAAATTGCAATAATGCTGTGCTTTAATTAAGCGTTGTATAATCAGTGAACAAATTTGTCTATATTTACAGATTCTATAACTATAGGCATTGAACTGTGTAAGATTCCACATATTTCTGAACATTGCAAGTTGTCTCTACGTTTATTTAATGTAAAAGATGATTTTTTAGCTAATTTATTAGATTAGCATTATGATATATTAGTAGGATAAAGTATTTTGAATATTTATCTAGTTATTTATAAGTAAAATAATAATCTTTATAAATTTTACCATCTTTTAAACGAAGATTTAAAGATTTTCTATCTAACTTGATGTTTAGAGTATCAAAGTATTTAATTGTATCAATAATACTTTCAAATTCTTTATCAAAATTTTCTCCTATTACTAATATAGGTTTATTTTTTTTATTAATTTTTAATGAATCCAAGTCTGTATTAACTTTGAATTTTTTATATTCATCAATAATTAATCCTACTTCTTCAAAATTATCAGGTAAATTATTCTCTGAGTATTTACACAAGAAATTATGAAATACTTTTTTGTCTTTTATATATTTAGTTAGAGTGTCTCTTTTAATAGTTAAACCTAATTCTCTTAGATATTCAATACAAGATGTTAAAGAATTGAAATTTAAAGTATGACCTTTGTGAAGCGAATCTACAAATGTATTTCCTTCTTTAATTTCTAATTCCACTGAAATACTTCTACGAGTTCCTAATGTATAATTCTTTTGTCTTTCTTCTAGCATCATAGCTATTAAATCTTTCACAGAAATATTGCTTATTAAAGCAGTAGGTATAGGATAACTCAATAACAAGAATTTATTCAGATATGGCATTTTAGAATCTACATATTTTTTACTAGTTTCTGTATGTATCTTTAATATTCTTTTTAATTCTATTTTAGATTTAGCATGATAATAAAGAGTACTACATGCTAGGTCATAAACATAAATAGGATCACCTTTTGAGGATCCTGCATTAACAACTCTTAGTGTATTTAAGTTAAATTCTTTATCTAATAAATAATACTGTTCTAATATTAAAGAATCTTGATTACTAAATTTATTACTATCTAATTTAAAGATTATTAATTTAAAAGCTTTTAGTCCTTCTTTGCGAAGTAAAGGCAAAAATTTACCCACTAAAGGAAAATCTCCTTTGAAATAGTAGTCCATTCTACGTCTTAATAAATTAGATGAACCTACATATTTCTGATTTGAATCTTTATGTATAAAGATATATACACCAGAGAAACCTTTATATTTAGATTTACCAGTTAATTGATCTAAAAATTGATTATTTTCCGGTGTTGATATAGGAAGGTCCATTTCAATACCTTGAACTTTTAATAATTCTTCTAATTTTGAATTAGTAACTGATAAATTTTGATTTAATAATACTTTATTGATAACTGACGGAGTAATAGGTTTTCCACTATTTATATGTTCTAACGCTATAGACTCAGGGTTATTTACCAGAGGTCTAATTGAATTAAAGGATCTACTTGAGCTAAAGCATCTAGTTAAAGATACAGCCGCTATAGAACCTAATCCAGCACGTTTATCAAATATGAAGTGATTATTAGAAACACTTCTACTAATTGTATCATGCAATACTACAATAGTCTTTCATATGAAAGACAAGTGTTTCTTGTGTTGGTACTAATTATTTATTTTACATTAAAATAAGTTTAGCAAACTATTGTAGAGATCCCTAAATATAATTAATAAATTAATATATATCTATTTAACAAAAAATACAAATATTCATATTTTTCTGCACTCTTTCAAGTGGGGTTTGACTATACCTTAAGCATTATTAATTATAATAACACCAACCACCGTCTAGTCGATGAACTGCATACCGGTACTTATAAGTATTCGGTACTTGGCTGCGGATTGTCCATTGAATAATAAATCTTGATTTTACCGTACCACGAGTCATTACCTGTGCCATAAGTTATGTTACCATACTTACTTGGTTAAGATTCCTTTAGGAGTTTCCCGCAATTTGATGATTTTTAACCGTAGGTTCACTACAGTTTTGGCCATTGTTCGAGACCATAGAATACACCTTCTCTGTTAATAAATACTGATACTTGATTTAATCTACCAGGATATGCATCAGTTTTTATACCTAATGAAGGACATGCAAATGAGTGTATAACGTCTCCAGATGTTATAACAAATCTGATATGTGTTAATTCAGGAACTATAACTCTGTTATCCACTTCTAACATTCTTAATCCACCGTCTTCTAAGTCTGATTCTGGTACGATATATGAATCAAATTCTATAAATTCTTCGTTAGAATCTATAAAATCAGGGTATTGGTAGCTTCAATATCATTGGTGACCTTCTGCTAAAACAGTCATTGAAGGATCGTTTACTTCATCCATTAAATATAATAATTTAAATGAAGGGAATGCGATTAATATTAATATAACAGCAGGTGTTATAGTTCATATTAATTCGATTAAAGTCAAAATACTTATGCAGTTTCCTACATAACTGGACTATATCTTACCTATTTGCATAAGTTTCCACGTCTAGTCTCTGAGGATCCTACTCAATAATAAAATTATCTTTGGTTTCCTGCTGATTATCCATTGTTACATCCATTAAGATTGTCACTATTTAAAAGTACTTAAGGCTTTAGGAGTTTCCAGCATATAGTGGAATTTGATTCATAGTTATCCTAATCTTTTATAATAAGTTGAGTAGCCCTGAGGGCTGCTTCGCGGAGAATTTATATCTATCTTTATAGATCTCTCCTGAATTTCTATATCTTATAATAGTACTACCACTTATTTCTAAAAATTTACCTGCTCTTCTGGCAGAAACAAAACTACCTATTAATTTAAAACCTTCTGATGAACATTTTTCATATATATATATAGGATTACCTCTTGCCAAACTCATTTTTAATTTAGTTTCTTCAGTATGAATTCTACCTAAAGCTTTTTGCTTCATTAAATCAATACTAGATTCCTTATGAGTTTGACCGAATAAAGGATTATTTTCTTTTAATTTACTTATACTCATTAAGGCTTTAGTTTCATATGAGGCAGTACGACCAAATAAAGCTGATTTTTCCTTCACATAAATTCCTTTTAGGCTGCGCAAGCTAAAGCATGAATCACTAATTTTCATTTTAGTTTCTTCAGTATGTTTATGGTTAAGAGAACTTCCTGCGATCTTTAATGTATTATATTTAGGTTTTAGTTTATAAAAATAATACTGTTCTCTATTAACTAAATCCGAAATTTCACAATATTCTAAAATTGTAATAGAAAAATTAGAAAAACCGTATTTAATTAATGCTCTTGAAATTACTAAACTATTTTTATGTTTTAAATAACTAATATTAAAATAATTTTTAAATCTATTAGCTAAGTTTATAGATTGTCCTATATATATATCGTTTGTTAATTTATTAGTAAACATATAAATTCCTGATTTATCTTGGTTTTCTTTATAAATATCTTTTCTTATAGAAAAGGGATTTTCATATACCTTTATATAAGGCACATTAGAGCTTGCGCAGGCTTCAGAAGAGCTGTCAGGTAAAGTACTATAAGTACGTGTAATATTATTATTAGAAATAGAAAACTTATTATTTTTAGTATACTTTTGAATAGGCACTTCTCTACCGTGATTTAAGTATTTGTGTGATATAGGTGCTTTTGCTGCAGCAAAATTTCTTATTATTGAGAATAATACTCATCCCACAGCGAATAAGATTAATACTAGGTAATACATAATGTTATCATGTAATTCTATTAATCCTTCCATTTGTGGTGTAGCACTGTCTTGGAAGTAAATACCTCAAGCTACAGGTGCGTCAAAAGATACAAATGAATTTAATAAATTTTTCATTGCGAAGCTTGTAATAATAATAAAATTTCTAATTATGTATAGAATAACAAAGGTTATTTATACTTTGTAGAATTGTTTTTTGGTTAGTTATACTAACATTCCTACCCACCCAAGCCCTTATAATTAAAAATAATTTAATTATCATGTATTATGCAATGTATAATAAAAGTAATGACATTATTAAACCGAATACAATGATTATTTATTCTTTTAAAAAGTATTAATGTAGATAGTAAATATCTTTGACATATTAATCCCCATTTACTAATGTTATAAAATTTATAATAATCATTAATATTAAAGCAATGATAATAAGTAAAGTGTTAATAAATACATAAGTATGTTGTAATTTAACTCTTAATTTAATAAAAGAAGCTAATTTAGGATATTTCTGTTCTAAATTAAGCTTATCTATTAATTTATTACCATATACAGAAAATAATATGGTAACAAGACAAGTTAAGACAAAAATAGAACTACTGATATTAATAACCAAACAAATTTCTGTTATAGTTAAATTTGATAAATAATTATTGAATTCATTAATTAATTTTATTACATAATTATCATCAGCTAATTTGTTTATAGAACTTTCAAATTGACTGTATTTTTTGTTTACTTTGTCAGTTATTTCTTGAGCTCTTTCAAAAGCCCAACCAAATTCTTCTTTATAATATTCGAATAATTTACTAAAATTTTCGTCAACATTTTCGCTAGGTTTATCTCAATACTTTTTATTTATATTTGATAATTCATTAAGAGAATTTTTAACTTCTTTAAACGAATTTTGCATATCTATAATTTCATTTTTATCTTTATTAGTCTTTTCCATATTATCATATAATGAATCAATTTTTTGATTCATATCTTGAATATTTCTATTAACTTCTTCAGCTTTTTGTTTACTGGTAATTCTTTCATAGAAGGCTTGATACCCCAGAACAGTACCTCCTCCTGCAATATATTTTCATATAGAATTAAAATTAAATTTCATAGTTTTTATAATAATAAAATTTCTAATTAAAATAGAATTGTTTTTTGGTTAGTTATACTAACATCCCTACCCACCCAAGCCCTTATAATTAAAAAATCTTTAATTAATACGTATTATGCAACGTATAATAAAAGTAATGACATCATTAAAGCGAATAACGCTGTAGCTTCTGAGAAAGCGAATCCTAATATTGAGTAAGTGAATAATTGGTTTTTTAATGAAGGGTTTCTAGCAACACCTAAAATTAAACATCCGAATACTACTCCGATTCCTACTCCAGCTCCTGCAACACCTACTGTTGCTAATCCTGCTCCTAATATTTTTGATGATTGTAACATAATATTTGTATAATATTAAAAAATAAAAATCTCGTAAATTGTTATGCTTTTTAGTTAGAAATATAAATTTCACAAAATAATAAAGACGAATTTAGATAAAGTAAATAATACTTTATTTATATTAGCTTTAGCTTGTTTAGCTGCAGCATAAAAATTATTTAATTATTGATTATTTGTTTTCTATAAATGTATTAACAAATTTTTTTGATTTGTTGAAATAGTTATATGATTGTCTACTATCTATTTTTAAGGCTCCTTTACCTAATTCGAATACGAATCCGGCTGTTATGATACCTATAAATAGTAATACTATTATTAAACCGTATACACCATTTTCATATCCACTCATACCAAAAGGATATATTACTAATATTTCTAGGTCTAATATTAGATATACTAATGCAAATATGAAGAATTTAACTCCGAATTGAGCTCTATTCTGTCCTAAGAAACTGTGGAAACCACATTCGAATATACTATATTTCTCTTGATAAGGGTTATGAGGTGCTAATACGAAATTAAGAACTAAGAATAAGATAGCTATAGCACATACAAGAATAAATAAGAAAGTTACGCTACTCATTTAACAGTTAAATAAGATTTGTACCAATATGGTCAAGATTGTTAATTATTAATAATTATTATTATTAATATTTCAATATATTTCTATATTGTTCAGACTATGTCTTTATTACTTTAAGTAATATTGGATGTTTTATACATATAAGGTAATTTAGTCGTTGAACGGTTTTAATAAATTTAATTATATTAAACTTCGCTGCAAGTTGTTTATTTTCTAATAAGGTTTCTTGCAATTTATCCAATTTACAATCATTATACACAGGTTATGTATAATATAAGGGGGCAATCCATGTATTTGGTATATATTTTATTAAATTCTATATGAATTCATATTTTCTTTTATTTTACATATTTTTTTAAATCCTTCTCCTGTTAAATGATCTTTTAATTCTATTATTTTAGCTGCTTCAGATCAGTCTATAAAATCTTTACATTTAACACCTATAATGTTATATTTATTAAAGAAAGGTATTATATTAGAATTAATATCCCCAAATTTTCTAACAACGAAAATCACAGCTTTTTTATCTTTATCATGATAATAAAAATTCCCTGCGCAAGCTAAACCAAAATAATTAACAAAAGATTTTAACAATTCTTCATCTTTTATATGCTGAGAAACTCTAAAACTTAATGAAACAGACTTATTTTCTGCTTGTATACTAGTATTTATAGAGAAAGATCCTTCTCCGGATGCAAACCCGGCCATTCATTGAGGGTGAGGCACTGCCATGTTCTCAACTAATGGTCTAACTACTGGTATTGTATTAGCAAAATTATTTTTATTAGTTGAAGATAAACCTAAGTTCATTGAAGCACATATATTAACAATTTCTTGTAAACCTTCAGAAGTTAAATGCTCTTTATTGTTTAATTTATTAATAATTAATTTGAATAATTCAAAGTCTGCTTTTTTCTGTGTAATTAAAGTATATTTATCAAAGTGAGATATTATTGTATCTACTTCTTTTAATGATCTTACTTTATAAACACATTCTTTGTTAGAAACATTAATTGAACCAATATTATTAAAATATATTTTTATCATTTCTAATAATGATAAATCTCTTATATCAAGTTTTATTTGAAATGTAGGTCTTACTCTTCATTTATCTTGATTTTTTTCTAAATGTACCATAAAAGAACCTTCAGCATCTGTAAATCCTGTAATAAATCAAGGATCTATAAACTTATGATTGTAATTGTGAATATTTGTAGTATAATTTTTAAAAAATATAGTAGAATATGTTTTAAGAAAATAAAAACATCTAATAGATTTGTATGTTAAATTTATTTTATAAAAAAATGACAAAAGTTTTTCTTTACCCATGCTTAGCCATTCTTTATTTATGAATATAAATGATAATATTATTAATGTTATAATAGATATAACAAAAGCTATTGGACTTGAGATAGCTATATTGTTGTATTTGAAGTTTACACTTCTAACAACATTTCTATTACTGTCTAATACATTACCTTTTAATGTTAAATTTTCTAATAAAGTATTTACTTTATAATCTGGTTTACTGAAGAATATTTCTTTTATTATACCTAAGTAATAAATACCACCTACTACACTTGTTAGTATAGCTACTAAAGATAAGAATACTAATCCTTTATCTAAAGCTGCGCTTAATACCATCTGTTTACCGAAGAATCCTACTAGAGGAGGCACACCTACAAATGAGAAGATTGTAATAGCTAAACTTATAGCTAATACTGGATTTATATAGAAGTAACCTTTTAATTGACTAACTAATTGTATAGGAGAATTAGTTTTATCCATTAATTCTTCATGTTCTTTATTATCACTAGTATAGCAATATAAAGAGAAACCTATAGCAACTAATATAATAAATACGTTTAAGTTACTTATTGTATATTGTGTTAAATAGAATAAGAAAGCTTGTGTTGATTCAACACTAGAAATACCTAAAGCTAATAACATAAATCCTACGTGAGATATTGTACTATAAGCTAATAGTCTTTTAATTCTGAATTGAGTTAAACCTACAACTGTACCAACTATTAATGAAAATAATGAACTCATTAATAATATAGATGTTCAGCTCATTTCTGTAGCCGAGGGCTCGAAACGATTATTAGTATAATAAACTAATTGTAATAACAGTATAAATATAGATATTTTAGCAATTAAAGCTACAAAAGTAGTAACTATTGTAGGTATTGCGTCGTATACATCAGGAGATCAGAAATGAAATGGTGCTGCACTTATTTTAAATAAGAATCCTATAGTAAATATTACTAAAGATAAATTTATATAATAAGGTTTGTATCATAAGTCTGTAGAACTTACGTCACTTATACTTGTAATAATGTATAAACCATCTAAACTTGTACTACCTGAATTGGCATATATTAAAGCTGTACCTAATAAGATAAAACAAGAACTTAATCCACCTAATAAGAAGTATATTAAACCTCCTGTAGTAGATAATTCTGAATTTCTATAAACAGTACTTAATATATATAAACCATAACTTTGTAATTCTATAGCTAAGAAGATAGATACTAAGTCATTAGTTGACATTAAGAATACTGCACCTGTAATAATAAATAATAAAATTAAAGGATATTCTATTATTTTAAGATGTTCTCCCATTTTATTTATTATTTTTGTATTATAATAAACAAAGTTATTAAAGATTAAATCTTTTATAGATGAATATTCTGATACTCACACTTTTCTAGGATAGAAGCTAGTTAATGTTAATATTAATATACTAACTAAAAATAAGAAAATATGGAATATTTGTGTTATATTTGTAACTAATAATAAACCTCCATGTAGAGCTATACCTTTAGTAACTACACTTAAAGAGGCTATATCATTTAAGATACAATATGCTAATATAATCATAGCTATTCTATTATATAGAATAGAGATATCACGTCTTAAATTAACGGCATTTGAAAGTAAAAGAGAAATAATTGATATTATTATCATGACTTAAATTAATATAAAATCTGCACCCTAGCTAACATAGGGTTTAGCTAAAATAGCTAGCCTCAAGGAAGGGTCGAACTTCCATTACAGACATATGAAATCTGAGTTTTAACCTGTTAAACTATTGAAGCTTGATATACTAATTAATTAATATACCAAATATTTATTTAGAGTAATATATAACTACTTTTTAGATGCTTTAACTATATCAGCTATAATATCTATATTTTCCTGCAGCATGCTTCGCTAGAAGCAGCCAGCACAAAAAATAAGATATATATAAACTTAATAAGCTAGCTATTATAAGTAATATAATAGCAAAGATTAGAAAAATATTATTAGATTTACTTGTAAATTTTAAAGCTTTTAATATAAAGTAGTGAACCTTTTCACCTAGAATTTTTTTGAAAATTTCTAATTTTCATTGATTATTTACTACTTTATTAGATAAAAACAAAATAAATATACTTCATATAAACATTATAATACAAATGTGTACTACATAATTAGCATTTAATAAAGCCATTATTGTATCTATATCTGCAGAAGGCTCAATTGAAAAAGCTGCAGGTCCATCATCACCGGGTTTAGGTAAACTTGGATCTAATTTAGGTGAATTGGGTGAACTTGACCCTGTAGAACTAGCTCCTGCTTTCGAAGAATTAGATTCCTCTTTTACTTGCATTAACTTAACCTCTTCAGTAAAGCTTTTGTCAATTTTTTTATTTATAATAGTATTAACTGTATTAACAGTTGTAGCTATCGCACCTGTTAATAAAGCAGTTACGGCCATAATACCATTTTAGCTAGAGGTGTTATTCCTGCACTACTTTTAACAACTTTTGCTGCACCTGCTGCACCTGCCCCCTACGACTCCAGCTAATCCTAAATTAACAAGTCCAGTTGATATAGAACTTGGTATATTTACATTTTCGATACTTACATTAGTATCAAGTTTAACTTTATTTGCTTCCTCTTGTACTTTTTTAATCGTTTCATCATCTATACAATAAACATAATCTGTATATAATAGACTAATTACTATATATACAGAAAATACAAATACAAGTAAAAAGAAATTCTAGTGTATAGAATTTTCATATAAATCTTTAGAAGGATTTTCCGAATCATCCTTCTAAACAACTAAATATTAAAATTGATGAAGGAATTATTATATAATAATTAAGGGTCGCTTTAGCTTTAGCTTATATATTTATACCTATGGACATGCATTTCATGGTTGTACTTCGTATAAATAAATGAAAATAATTATACTAAAAATACATATTTAATTTATATAAAATACATATAGAATACACATATATATAAATCTAATAGCATTTTAACATTTAAGCAACCTAGACTTAAAAGGGTGGATACTTGGACTCGAACCAAGAACTTACTGTGCCACATACAGTTGCTCTACCTGTTGAACTATAACCACCTTTTGTGCTGCTGCTGCTGCCTCCAAAAAATTATGACTTACCTATTATGCCGAGGTGATTCGAACACCTACTAGTAAATACCAAAAATTTATGTCCTACCTATTAGACTACGGCATATTTTACTACTATAGTAGTAGAGACTATGAATTTTTTATGTTTTTTTCATCCATCAAGTTAAATCTTTGAATTTTGTAAACTATTTATTATAGGCTTGTATTTGATACTGTAGCTATAATTATTTTACTTGCTGGTCTTGATCAATTACCACCTAATACGCCTACGGATAGAAGTCCTACTATTAATGCTAAACGTGAAATATATCTATTTGTAGTTCCTACTAAAGAAGTATCTTCAAATATATTATTAACCGTATTTAAGTTTTCTTGAATAAGATCGTCAACATTAGGCCTAAATGTTAATTTTCTAATTATGTCCATAGCATTATTGATAATCATATTATTATGATGTATAAAATCCATTCCTTGAGCATTATTAAAATTAATCATTTTACCAAAAATTAACGGATTAATATTATTTATTATATTAGAATTCATATTATTAGGTATTCTGAATATATTCATAGGATTAGGATTAATATTTAAATTTAATCCAGGATTGTTAATAATTACATTAGTTTCAAGATTATTTGGATAATAAGTTGATCATGTATTTACAATATCTATATTTATACTATTTGGAGATTGTAAAGTCATCATATTATTTATCTCTTCACTAGATTGACTTCAAACATTATTATTTATAGTTAATAAAGCAGAATTAATATTAGCATTTACAGCATTAATCTGCACTGATAATATAGGTATAGTATCTGATAACAATATTAATTCACTTCTCATACCTAGACACAGGCTAAATAAAGTATTAATAGAATTTTGTAAAAGGTCAATTTTGTAAATTAAAAGTAGACTTAAAGTTAAACTAGAAAATAATTTAAATGTATTATATAAAGATATATATTTGATTAAACTAAATAGTTTTTTACTACTAAGATATAATATATTCTTTATAAAATATTTGATAGACGGATTTAAATTTTTAAATAGTGTTATACCCTCAAAGAATAATAGTGATAAATTAGATTATAAATTTATATTAATGTTTTCCATGTTAGTATCTAGTAATTCATTATTTTCAATAACTAAAGGTTTTGTATCTACTCATAAATTATTTTGATTATATAGTTTCATTCTTTTAGAATAACTATCCGGATTAATCGTAATATCAACATCATAAACTTTAGTTCAATTTCAGTTTACCTCTTACAAAGTCTTTTCTTACAGTAGTAATAGATTTATTTTTAGTATACATATCTTGATAATCTTTTAGAGTTAATTGATTCTTATTAACACCTTTAGCCTTTTTAATTATTAAATCTTCAGAATTAATAATACAATAAGTTTTATTAGTTATAAAATAAGCTTCTTTAATTTCATGTTCTAATTTTAAGGCACCTAATTCACTAGTATTTATATCTAATTTAAGATTTGTAACTATACTATCAGTATCAGTATAATAAATTTCACCTCCTTTATTAAGTATATCTATTTTAATTTTAGACATATGCATTCTACCATAAGCTGTTATAGCAGCACTAACAGCCACTGAAACATTATTATAACCACTACGTTTACTATATTCACGGTTAGCTAATAAATCTGATAATTGAGCTATATCTATACAAGATTTGTTACATAAATCTATATCAAGTTCTTGATTATAATTTACTAAAGATAAAGTATCATTAAGTTGAACATGTGAATTTATGACTCTAGTAGAAGCTATTAAATTCATTTTTTTATTATCGACTATTTCCGTAATATTAGAATCTAATCTTAAACCAAATCTACCTAGTAAACTATTTAATAATAATTTAGTTACATTTTTCAAAGATTTTTTAGTATTCTTATTAGACTTAATTTTATATAAAGTATCTATATAAGATTTGAAAACATTTTCATTTTTAGAAAAACTATAACCTTTAATAATTTGTATTTTATAACCATATTTATGTGCTAATTTTAATTCTTCACTAAAATATCAACCTTCTCATTTACCTAATGGGAATAATAGACCTTTATCTTTAGTTCTATAAGGTAATAATCCTATATATTTAACACTAGTATTAGTTGTATCAATTTTACAATAATAAAAACCAAATAAGTTTTCTATATCAGGTGAAACATCGTTATAATATTCATTATAAGTACAACTAAGTCCAGGTAAAGAATTTAAAGCAACATATGGATATAAACTATTAACATCATAATAAAATAAATTCTTACCATAAGGTTTATATACTTCTGTACAACCACCATAATAAGCTTGTTTAATATCTTCATAATATTTCTTATTATTTATTAAAGGTATATTTTCATCATTATAATGATATCTTCTAAATATTTTATTAGCTAATCCAGAAATAGTTAAAGAGTCTGTAATATTAATATTAAATGTCAAAAACATAGTCTTATTAGCACTTCTAAGAACTTGAAATAAACTAATTAAATCAGCACTAAGGTATTTACAAGCTTCTTCCTTGAAATCTCAATCATTTTTATACAATGTATCTATAAACCATTTTTTATCCATATTAGTACCAATAAAATCGTAATATTTATAATCAGGACAAGGACCTTTATAAAATAAAGTATTTACATTAGCAAAATCATGAGGAAAAACCTCCGAAGCGTGAGAGAGGAGCATTTTAATTATTTTTATTACTATGCCAGATAACGCCTAACAATTTTTAATTTACAATGAAATTTATTTTTATACTAAAAAGTTATTTTTCTAATACCGTTAATTTAAGACGAGGACACATAAATATTTTATATAATAGAATAATTATGTTTTTTTTATACTATTGTAGTTTTAATGATTTATCCTCTTTAATTATATTTAGTCGAAGAAGACCTATATATGGAGGTTTATTATTTGATACATTTAGTACTAAACAAAGAGTTAATAGAAGTTATATTAGTACTTCTAAACGTTTGTTTTCAACTTTAAATACAAATACAAATACTATAGCAAACATTAATAGTAAATCTAATAGAAGTAATATATTAACTAATATTCTTAAGAGTTTATTGATTAAGTGTGATAATAACAAATATTTAGCTAATAATGATACACAAATTGAGATTGAAAAGTTAGTTTTTGAACAATATAAATTACTTTTTGATGATTCTAAAGCTTCTTCTATTTCAGGGGTTAATTTAGATTTATTAACACCTAAGTTCAAGAAGTTTATATTTTCCTGCTGCATGCTTCGCTAGAAGCAGCCAGCACAAGAAATTTTAATTTCTAAGCTTGACGACTATATATTTTATTTAAATAATGCTAAACTTAAAAAAGATGAACATATATTTAAAGAAGTTATTAATTCTTTACCTAAAAATAGTATAGTAAATATATGTATATATTATTTTCTTCAAATTTGTACTTTGAAAAGTACTGATGATATTGATAAATTTCAACTTTCTCGTGTTTCTATAAATATGGGTGATGCATGTATTAAAATCTATTTATTGGAGAAAAAGACTCAATATGAATATGAAAAGTTTAAAGATGAAAATGAAAAGGCTGAAGGGAGTGTTGATCACAAAAATACTGATAAAGTAATATTTAAAAAAACGAAGTATACAGTTTGATATAGTCATTTCACTAAGTCCCATCCTGAATTAAGTCAGTCTTTGAATGATGATAAAATTTAATTTAAATTAGGTGCAGTTTTAGTAAAGCTTTTACTAGAATATGTATTTATCGAACAGGATTTAAAATATAAAGCTCGAGATGGGTCAGTTTATGTTTTAAAAGTTGATGATAATCTTATTCAATCTCGTGTTAATTCAACATTAAATTTACTTTTAAAATTACCTATGATTGTAGAACCTAAAAAGTATACTGAGAATATGGTTGGTGGTTATTTATTGAATAATATAGATTATCAAGACGAATTAATTATTCATAAGGGTACTATAAAAGATAAATCAGAAATTAAAGAACAAAATGTTCTTTATAATATGATTAATAAAGTTAGTTCTGTACCTTATAAAATTAATAAAGAATTATTATACTTCCTTATTTTTGATAAACATAAATTATTAATTGATTGTAATGAAATAATAGAGATGGAAAAGAATATAGAAAATATGACTAAGACTCCAAAAACCCAATTAACTTCTTTAAAAAGTAAATTTCATTTACAAGAAACTATACTTGGAATAGCAGACTTTTATAAAGATTTTTCTAAGATTTATTTTCTTTTAAGATTGGATACACGTGGAAGAGTTTACTGTGATAATAACTATTTACATTATCAATCTATCGAGTTAGCTAAATCACTTTTATTATTTGCTAACCCTAGTGTAATTTCAAAGAAAAATTTAGATGATACTAAATACTTAGAGTATTATGGTGTTAATTGTTTTGGTAAGGATAAAATATTTAATAGTGCTAAAAGTAAATGAATAAAAGACAATCTTGATAATATTTTAGATTATGAAAATGGTATATTATTAAATAAAGCAAGGAATAAACTTTTATTCCTAGGATTTTGTATGGAGTATAGGCGTTATTATGAATTTTTAAATGATGAAAATATATTTGATTTTAATACTTATTTACCCATTCAACTAGATGCTACTTGTAATGGATTTCAACACTTAGCGTTATTAAGTAATGAAAGTATTTTATTTAAAGAGTTAAATTTAGTTGTGGATAAGAAGAAACAAAATGAACCCCCCCTAAGATTTTTATAACTTTTTAATTTATAAATTAGATATTATGTTCGACAGCGAACCTAATAATGAAAATTATAAAAGATTAAAGGATTTTGTATTTGATAGAGTTTACCTTAAAAAAGCTATTATGACTATACCATATAACGTATCTAGAACCAATATGATGAAATATATTAATGGAAATTTGTGTGAAAAGAGATAAAGATGGAGTAGTATGATATTCTAAATTAAATACAAATAAAACTTTAATTAGTAATAAGGATATCTCTGTATTGGTAGGATGTATTTACTATATTATAAATAAGGATTTTGAGAAAGAGATTGATGAAATATCTTAGAAATATTGCTACTATAATGACACTTCTAGGTTTACCTATAGTATGAAATTTACCTCATGGTTTAGTAGTTAGACAAAGTTATTTAGAAACAAAGTCTATCTCAATTACTCCCTTTATAGTAAAGTTAAAATAAACATACAAATGACAGATAAGAATAAATATGATAAAAATAAACAAATAAGAGCTTTAATGCCTAACCTAATCCATTCTTTAGATGGAAGTTCATTAAGTTTATTATACAATAAATTGGATATAATCTATAATGCACCACAGTTTTTGTGTGTTCATGATTGTTTTGGTACTACTTTCGATAAAGTAAGTACTCTAAAAACTATACTAACATCAGTATATATGGAAATGTATTCATATAATCAATATCTACAAGAATTTGATAATAATATAATAAATTATATTGAACAAACAGGTAAAGTAATCGACAAAGAAAAGAGATTTGTTTCCCAGCCATGACAAATTGATCACCATCATATCTGATTTTAATTAAAGTATAGTAATTGTTATTCTCAACTAATTTAGAAGCAATATGTTTAAGAAAGATATCTTTCTAGAGAAAATGTATAAAAGAAAGAGTAATAGTAATACTGTTATCTTTCTTAATAATAAATTGATCAAAAGATTGGTTAATATCTCTGTCAATCATACTATAGTTATTATAACTAGTAGTATTAAAAGTGAATTTCTGACAAGAAGTCAAAAAATTCAAGTGTTTTTTAAAAATTGTATTCATCATATTTATTATATTAAAAAGTGTATATGACAAGAACATAGATTTAAAATCCTGGACCCTATGCAATAAGCACTAAGGGAGTTCTCTCACTACGGGTAAGAAAGAGTAATTAATAGCAAATTAAAGAAAAATTTGTTAAACAGAGTTCTTTCTTCCATGGATGTCAATCCAGGATTTATTTAGAAATATTCTACCCTTACAGTTAGTACTGTAATCTAAAGGTTGTTCAACCATAGGTAATTTTAAAGATAAATCTAACATTTTAAATTTAGGAATTAAATTCGCTATCTCAAGATGGACTTCAACATAATTAATCTTCTGAAATTTCTTGTCAATTCTATGAGTAACTAGTATTACTTTAACTAAATCTAAAGTATTTAAATAATCAAAAAATACACTACCTAATTTCAATATAAATTGATCATCAAAACTAAACTGGTTTTTTCATTGACCATAGTTTTTAACAGTATTTTGTTTTTTATAATTAAAATATATATATTCATGTATAATAGTTTTCCCAATATCTAAACAGAATGAAGTTAAAGTAGTAGGATGTTCAAGATGATCTTTCTTAGTGATCAATCTTAAATAGACACCCGAAGTTACTTTAGCAAGGATGTCAATCTCTTTTCCAAAAGAAGTTAATACTTCATATTCTCTAGAATCTTTTTTCAAACTATTAAGATGTTTAGGGATATATTTAAGTATATAATCATATGCATGAGTAATCTTCTTGTTAAGATGTGGAATAATATCGTGTAAATTAAAGCCATTAAATTGAATATTTTTATTATTAATTCCTAGTTTAATATGGTCAAGAATAAAATATTCAAGTTTCTTTTGTTTATCTAATTGAGATAAATCATTGGTATTAAGAATAATCTCGATTTGATTCAAAACTGAATAGTTATCAAAATATTTAGCATAACTACCTAAATTATTTTCTGTGCGAAGCTAGCAAAAGAACCTTCCTGTTGTACTACAACAGTAGTAGGTTTATAATTTTTTAGTTTATTAATTGTAACTAAAGTGTGTTTATATACTAGAGTAGAACCTGCTTGCGTTAATATATTATATACAGGTTTAAGCAAATCTATATAATATTGTTCTATTTGTATTAAGTTACTACTATCACAATGAGCTTTAGCTTTAGCTTTAGCTTGCGCTGCAGCTGCAGCAGCCGCAATATATCTAACTTAAAATTATGATAATTGTATTTTAATAAAGCTTTATAAATATTACTGTAATATTTAAGTAATTCATTAGTAATATTACTTATAGATAGGTATTGGTATAATCTATTTCTCAAATTAACAGCACTTCCTATGCGAAGCAAGAACTTTTACCATTAATCAAATTATATCGTACCCTATCCTGAAGGGGTACGGGGTCAGATATATTCCTGATTTATTGTTATTACACTTATCTATGTATGATCTATTTTCATAAGGGTTATAGTAATAAACTACGGGAATTAATTGTAAGCTTTTATTATAGGCTTGAGTATTCATTTTAATAAAAATTTATAAGGTATATATACATCTTTAAATAACTAATTATGATATTCATTAAATATCTTTTTATTACTAAAAGTTCTATTATTTCTATATAGTATAAGGTAAACCCGACTTGAACGGGTAAGATATTATTATCCAATAGACCTAAACTATTTATGTCTGCCAATTCCATCATTACCCTTATAGAACTTGTAGGAATCGAACCTACATTTTAATGATTAAAAGTCATACGCATTCACCATTATACTAAAGTTCCTTAAAAATGCTCGAGGTAAGACTTGAACTTACAACCAAAACAACTTCAACGTTCTGCTCGGCCAATTGAGCTTCACGAGCTTATGGAGATATCAGGAGTCGATCCCGAATTAACGATATGCAAAATCGCAGTTTTACCAATTAAACTATATCCCCTGTGTGAGAGCTTTATAACACTCTAATAAAATATATCCGAAGAAGGACTTGAACCTTCAAGACTAGAAGTCTACAAAGCTTAAGTTTGTTGTGTTTGCCAATTTCACCATTCGGACTAGGGCTAAAGTGACTTGAACACTTATTTTTACTGTTATGAGCAGCATGCTTTACCGATTAAGCTATAACCCTTTTTAAATTAAAATAATTTTAATTAATTTTATATAGTATTCTTTATTGTTAAATAATATAGGTTTCTCAGCTTTAATTCTTTTTCTAACTGTATGAGAACTTATTTCTAAGAATTTTGCATAACTAGTTATAGAGTTAAAAGTTTTAAAAACTAAGCCTTGTAAATCTCTAAGTTCTACTTTCATATTTTTTCTACTGAAATCATATTTATTAGAAGATTTAATCAAGATTCTACCATCTTTTTGTTTTTCATAATTAGATGGTCCATTTAAGATTACCTCTATTCCCTGCGCAAGCTATGAAGAGGTAAAACTTCTTTCTATTTTAATAGGTTCGCCAGTAGAAAGTCTATTATTATTCATTTTACTTATAACAAAATTTATTAAGTCTTTTCCGTCTTTTGTATAATGTAATCCTAGTTTTTTAATTTTGAATATAATTTTTCATAGCTTTAGCTTTAGCTTGCGCTGCTGCACAAATAATCCAGTTCTTTCTTACTATGTCAAATCATAGAATCAAAGAAAGGTATTAGTACTTTATAAAATCATTATTTTTAATAGATAAAACATAATTTGATGCTTCTGGTCTAGTTATATTTACATTGGTTATGTAAACAAAACCCCCATGTAATTCTTAGATCATTAAATTTAGCTAAATTAATAAAAAATTTCTTTATTGCTTCCATTAGTATTAAATTACCTTTTTGTGTGCGAAGCTGCGCAGCGCAGCTTCGCGATGAAAATTGTAAAATATTATCTTTTTTAATAATATTAAAACTACCATCACCTTCAATAAACCCTAATAATAAATTAGGTGTTATATTAATTTTATGATCGTCTGGTAATTCAAAGGTAGTTCTTTTACTATTCATATTACTTTTAATCTTATCCATTTCTAATACAAGTTCTGGTGTTTTAACTTTAGTATTTACATAAAGTTCGAAAGCTTTTTTAAAATCTAAGAAGTTAAGATACTTTGTTGTATTTAAAGGATATTTAGTAAAAAGTTATAAAATGGATTTAATTTCCTTTTGAGAAGTTATAGAAAAAATTGCAGAAGATTCATATATAGTTACTTTACCTATTCCTAAAGTCTTTTTAATAAAATATAGTACAGATGCGTCATCTATATGTAACTTTATTAAAAATCTAAAAGCAAAAGTACTATTAGTTTTAACTAATAAAAAAGAGCCTTCAGCGTATGTAAAGCCTCTTTATCATTCAATAAATTCATTAGAGAAGATAAATTGGTGATTTTCTATAGTTCTACAGTAATAAGTTGAATGTATAAATCTCTTTTTATTAATAAATTGTGTAGCCGTAGTAAACAATGTACTACTACTATATTTGGTTCACAGTTGTGATGTTATTTTGTTCATATTTAAAAGTATATATAAATCTCTCTTTGGTCACCGAGAGATTGGGCGGCTATGGTTATAAGGGACTTCCCCATAGACTGAAGTTTTAATCTATAACCTTTTCCTTCCATAGAAAATATATTAGATAGGCCTTTCAATAAATATATAAATTATATATTCTATATAGATAAGTACTGTTATGAGCAGTATGCTTTACCGATTAAGCTATAACCCTATATATTACTAATAGATATAAAAAAAACGCGGCTAAAGGACTTGCACCAATATCTTTCGGGCATGAACCGAATATGTTTCTATTACACTAATCCGCTTAGACTAGACAGGGATCGAACCTGCGATGGTAGCATTGAAAGAGCTATGTCGTAACCACTTGACTACTAATCCTTTTATAGTTCTACAACTATAATTCACGACTTCTATTCATCGTTGATTTAATCTTTAAAATTTTATCCAATCCTTCTTGAGTTAAATGATCCTTATTTTGTATAAATTCAGCTGCTTTAATTCAATCAGCAAAATCCTGAGATTTTGCAAAATCCTGAGATTTTGTCTTAAAGAAAGGTATAATCTTAGTATAAATATCCTTAAAATTTGTACACATATAATATCCTAAATCTCTATTATTATAAGTACGGTAAGTACCGCAATTCAAATAATTTATAATAGATTTAAGAAGATTTTCATCACGAGTATGTTGTGATATTGTGAAAACTAATTGAGCTCTAGATGCTACTTGATTAGAAGATTTTCCTATTCTTATAAAGAATGACCCTTCCCCGGAAGTAAATCCAGATAATCAACCACTATGTGGAACTTCTTGCTTATTAATCAAATGACTAATAGCAGGAATAGTTTCTATAAAACTATATGCATTTTTACCATTAGGTACTATCCGACCTACACCATTTAGTTGTTTTTGAATAGATTGTAATATTTCTAAGTCTTTTTTATGTAAATGTATTTCAAAGAAACCTAATACCTTTCAACCTGTTTTAAATCTTTAATTTTTAGTTATAGAAATATAAAAACATTCTTCAGCGTCTGTAAACCCAGTTATAAATCAATCCAGGTTAATTTGACTAGATGTTATTTTAAAGTTTTGTTGTAATAATTTTTTCATAGCTTTAGCTTTAGCTTGCTATTATTTTTTTATAAAGGCAGCACAAATGTTTAATTGTATTGAATTTAGTAATAATGAGATTTATTAAAAAGTCATCCTTGAATATAACGCGGATTAGCTCGCAGTAAGCGTAACCACTTGACTACTAATCCTTTTTGTGCTGCTGCGAAAATAAGCCCAATGCAAGTATCGCACTTGCTTCTATTGATTACAAAACAATTGCATTACTTTTATGCTAATCAGGCATGTATTGATATATGTATAAATAGTAAATTATTAAATTAGTACTTTAATCTTTAAAATCTCTAGATTCTTACGGATAAAGCCTATAAATTCGTAATATTATATTACGTATATTTAAGAAATATCTTAAGATAAGCTTCGTGCCTATATGCTTTCAGCACTTATCCTTAACCAACTTAGCTTTCCTGCCGTGCTTATGCTATACATTATCTTAGTGAAAGAAACATACCTATGTATTATCGAAATAATACAGATATATATAAATAAATATATATATTTAATATTAGGTAGGCTTGCTTCCCAAGAAGCAGCCTACACATAAACAACAGGTAAACCATAGGTTAGTAACCATAGTTTAACAATGTTAAACTCTTCTTGTTCCTTGCGTACAAAAGTTAGTTCTTATTTTATTCTAATTCCCCCTAGAAGATAGAAACCATACTGTCTCACGACGTATTTACTGTGTGTTATCATATATTTGTATAATATATTTCCATTTTTTTCAAAATGGTTCAGACTATGTCTTCATATAATGAAATTATAGTATGAAAATATTTAGATGTATTTTATAATATTACTGTTTAGTATGTTTATCTAATATATCTTTATAAGAAAGAGCAGAATTTTTAAATAAATATACCTTATTATAATCAAAATCATGATTTTGGTTATTTTCTAAGTCTATTTTATAAAACATAGAAGGATGCATGTGATTTCTAATTAAATCATTAACTTTTGATAGTTCACTTTTACTAATAGTAATAATATATTGATTATTTCTGTCATGAACTACCTTAGTTTTGATATTAAATTTATTAGTTATAGCTAATGCTAATAAATCTACATCTTCTTTAATAAAACTATTTGTATATATACGTATAATTTTATCTGGCAATTTTAAATTACCATCTCCCATTATAAGATGAGCTAAAACTATAGGTGTTATTAACTCATCTATGTTAGAAGGAACCGACTTTTTACCTTTACCATAAAATAATTCATAATAATAAATTAATTGAGGCAAACTTAAGGTTTTAAATTTAATAACTTTATTATAAGAATTTGTCTTTTTATTATATACTTCAATGAAAACAGGTTCTGTATTTATATAAGGTTTATATAAATTATATAAAAATTTTAAATACTCTTTATGTTTCTCACTAAAACTTATTGAAAGACGTACTCCACTTGTAGGAGAAGTTCTTTCCAAAGAACCATCACTTAATAATAATCCTATCATTACGTCACCTAAATATATAGGTAACTCATTTGTTATTCTTATCATTTTATCTTTTTCAGATAAAGATTCATTTTTCATAATTGAATTTAAATATCTTATTATTGTTGTTTTCTTCATACATTCTTAATTAATATTTCTTTTACTTTTGTTATATACTATAATCTTCATTATATGTCGGGCTTTTTAAAAGGATTATTGCTTACATATTAAATCTAATATGCTACTCACCTTATAGTCGTTGAACGTTTTTATATATTTCATATAAACTTCGCTTCAAGTTTACTAATTAGTTAGTAATTCTTAAAATTAACCCAATTTTCTTAAATATTAGTAAATAACTAATAATTTCTGGGCTAAATACTTTACCCAGCTCATGTAACTTTTTAATCGACGAACAGTCGCACCCTACATAGTTCCTGCGTCCATGAGGATAAGTTAAGCCGACATCGAGGTGCCAAACCGCGCACTCATTTTGTACACTCTTGCGCAAATTAGCCTGTTCTATATGTTATCATATTTTTATTATATTTCCATTTCTTTCAAAATGGTTCAGACTATGTCTTCATCTTTATTAAGAGCTTGCCCTAACGCAAGCTACACACATATTTTAGTATCCTTTAATATTTATTTACCTCTTATTAATCTAACACTAAACAATTCTTCCTTTATTCATTCCTGCTTTAATCTTTTGTATTTCTTCTAAACCTAAAGGAGTTAAATGAGCTTTATTTTTAATTAGCTCAGCTACTTTACATCAATCTTCAAAATCTTGTAATTTAACACCTAATACTTTATTTTTTCTAAAGAAGGGTATAATTTTCTCATCAGAGAATTTTGTAACAACAAAATCTATTCAACTGAATTGAAAGTGAATTTTTTTCTTAATATATCCACAATCTAAATTAGATATTAAATTTCTCATTAAGACTTCATCACGTATATGTTGAGTTATTGAAAATACTAATTGTATACCTATACCCACTTTAGTGTTAGTTTTATAAGTATTAACAAAAAAACTTCCTTCAGCACTTGTAAAACCTACTAATCAATTAGGACATACAGGTGCTTGGTTTGAATTTAACTCTTTAATTGCGGGAATTACATTAGGGAAAACATTCTTTAAAACATCAGATAAACCATTGTTCATCGAGGCTTTTAATGATACAATTTTTATTAATCCCTCTTTAGTTAAATGATTTTTATCTTTAACTATATTATAAGCTTCCTTAAATAACTTTAAATCCTCTTATTTTTTAGTTATTAATGGATACTTATCAAAGTGATCTATTATTATTTGCGGCGCGAGCTCTATTTAAAAGATTCAATTTTAAATTGTAATGCATTTTCATTTAATTCATGTATGTTCCCTGCATTAAAATAAGTTTTTAATAGTTCTAATATAGCTTTATCTTTTTTATGTAAATTTACTTGAGCACGTAATTTAACTACTCAACCCGTTTTACTTTTATCGCTTCTAACGATAGAAATTATAAAGCTTCCTTCACCATCTAAAAATCCAGTAACAGCTCATGGATGAATAGTCATATTATTGTTTATTGTTGATTAAAAAAAAATCTCTAAATTATTGTACTTTTTAGTGCTGCTGCTGCTGCTGCTGCTGCAGCAGCGCATGCTAAAGCATGCTGCAGCCTTGACAAAAATCAAGTCCTACTTTACAAAGTAAAAACTAAGAAGGGACAATGTTAGAAATATGAATTTCACAAAATAATGAATAATAATAAGAATTACAAATTCTACTTTCCACCAATTCAACCTTTAATTGCGAACGCTCCAATACGACGTTTAGATTTAGTTAATGAATAAGATACATTGGAGTTAGAGTTTCCTCTAAATAATACTGAGCTTAAACGTTTGAATGATGAATCTACATTCTTTAATCCACCTTTTCATTTTAATGAATAGATAGATCTATCAGCTCTATAACGTTTAGTCAATCTACCTTTAACTTCTAATCTTATACCACTCATATTTTTATAACCTATTGAGTTATAAACTGTATTATGTATTTCTTTTTTATGCTGCGAAGCAGCAGTTTCATGTACATTGTTTAATAATCCATCTAAATTGCTATTAGCATTTATATTAGATATGATTTTTAAATCTTTATATTTATCTAAGAATAAATCAACATTGTTTTGACCTTTAACTAAAGTTCTTTCTTTTATTGTATTTATTTTAGGTAAATAAGCTCTATTTAAAATACTAAACATACTTTTCATATGATTCATTCTTGTTTTCTTTAGTTTTAAGGCTAAAGCATGAGTGAATAAGTCAGTATTATATGCTATAGATTTTAAATTGATTATATTATATTCTATTTTCTTTCCTATTATTTTATTTAATATATTACTTAATTTAGGTAATAATATTTGATTATTAAATTTGTATTGATTAAGAGAATACATTAAATCGTATTTTCTTAATAATCTTAGATATGTTTTTCAATATCTATTTATTATTACACTTCATATTTTTTTAAGATAAAGATTCTTTAAATATATAAATTGATTTAAATATTCTAATTTAGATTGTAAGAATTTTCTTTTAGATATCTTATCTGATATGAAAGCATATTCGTTTTTATTAGTTGTGCAAGCTAAAGATACATTTAATATTTCGTAAATCTTATTAATATTATTTTTATATAATAAGAAGTAACGTTTTATTAAATTTTTACTTATTTTTTTATTTATTTTTAAATATTTCTTCTTTAATAATTTCTTTTCTCTATTAACGGTAAATAATGTAATTATTGCTTTATTATTCGTATGTTTAATTTCAGCATTACTTACATATATTCTTCTTAAAAAATTACGTCTTCTTCTTAATAATATAAACTTTTTAGAACCTACGTATTTATGATCTTTGAAATACAAATTAAAATAACTTTGGATTATTTTATTAATATTTACATCGTTCATTGGTATATTTTTTAAATTGTTTTTATTGTAAGAATAAACAACATTTTTTCATTCTTTAGAAAAGGAAGGTAAATATTTAGTTTTTCCTATATCTCCTACTTTATTTTTTAAAGTAACAGTTTTAGAATTATTATTTAAATTGTTAGTAAATATTTTCATATATTTTATTTGTAATTAAATTTCTTTTATTTTTGTTTTAAATATGTATAATAAAAATGTTGGGTAGTATTAAAAGGATTATCGTGTATATTGCATAACACTCACCTTATAGTCGTTGAACGTTTTTATCTTAAAATTATGCTAAGATAAACTTCGCTTCAAGTTTACTATTATAAGTAATTCTTGAAATTTACCCAATTTATATTAATAATTTTATATGTTTGCGTGCGTGCGTGCAGGTATACACCGTACAGAGGTATAACTTTAGTTAACCATACAATATAAAATATTAAAGGACAAACATCCCTAGCGTAGCTTTTCCAATAATCCAAGATCTTTCCTTGTTGCATCTTGTGATCCTATGCCCTGCTTACGCAACTGTAAGATTTGTAGATAATCAAACAGTAAGGCAGGATTAAGCCGTTGAGCTTTTTAGATATTGTAAACATAACTATTTAATAAATAGCTAAAAAATATTAGAAGAACTTCTCCATAATATTTTTATTATCTCTAATTTCTATATAGTGAAAATCCTACCTAATCTTAACTATATTTACAATAAATGCAAATATAATCAATTGTATATGATTAAAAATAAGAATAAATTCTTATTCAAAATTGCAAACAAAATATTTATAAATTTTTAGACACTCCTGTTTACTCTTTACAGGGTCTGTGCCCCACATAAACTGTCCCCTAGCGATAGTTCCTTACCAAAGGGTACATACTATAATAAATATAGTAAGTTGAATTAGGCTGATCTACTAGTATAAGCATACAGACTATAATTTAACAAGTTGACTCAGTAAAGTCACATAAACTATAATCTACTTATACTCCTAAACCAATTCATTCATATGAAAGAAAAATAAAGGTTTCTCATTGTCATAAATCAATTACCTTATAATCTGAAAATTGTCTATCATAATCTATAATTAGTGACAGTAAAGCTGCATAGGGTCTTCTCGTCTAACTAGAGGTAAGCAGTATCTGCACTGCTATTCCAATTTCACTGGGTCAATCATAGAGACAGCTGTTGTATCGTTACACCATTCCGTTTCACAACTTTTGCCATAGTATTATACCTTAGGCTAGGTTATTGTGATTATTATTAAGCTTAAGTTACTTCATTTCATTTAAGCACCAATTTCTTGGTAACTAGAGCACACCTTACAAAATTAAATTTGAATTTTGAAGAAGCATCTGCTCGTTGCTCTTTTACACATTATCTCCGATAAGAGGTGACTTAGATCCGCGGTAACCTATTTTCCTTTCGTCTATCTCTTTTGATATTACCATACCCCTATTGATTAGATGGGCCATTTTAGTTGTTTTGAACTAAAACTTGGTTAAAAGAGCTTTAAGGTGTTCCCGGAGTTTGCTTCTTTAATTGCACAATATATCAGTTTCCTAAGCTGATTATCTATTAAATTGGTATTTTTATTCAAAATATTCTATTTTATAGATTCCTTTAAATAATTTACCACTTTCAATGTAAGCTTTTATAGTTTGACCTGTTGTATTTATGTCAAGACTAAAAGATAAAGCAGCTTTCCTAATTGTAGGATATGTAACAATAGTACCAGAAGGTATATGAGTTACTTTGACTGCTATACTTTTTCTAATTATTTGCTCATCATTGAATTTACAGATATAACCTTGATAAGGTTTACCTGTATCAATATATCTATATAGAGTGGTTTTGTTAGAAGGGGCAATAGTATTTAAAAAATTTACACAATCTTTAATACTATTAAAATATTTTATATCTTTATTATTGCTTTCAGATATAAGATGGATCTTTTTACCCTTTTCTTCTAACCTTTCTTTATCTAACATAGTTATTACATCTTCAATACTCATACTACAACTTTGTGCACTTTCGATAGGTTGATTTGTGAAAACATATTTATCTAAATAAACAGAATTATTATTTATTATACTATGGTGTATTTTTAATTTAAAAATGAAATCTTCTTGGATAGAAGATGAATATATCAGCTTAGAAAAATCCTTAGTATACATATATACAGTTTTAGATCTTGAACCTGAAATTTGATTAACTACTCTTAAAGTGTTAAGATTAAATCCAGGTTGTAATAAAAAGTATTGTTCTATACTAAGCTCTTGAGAATAAGAATAGTTTTCAATTAATGGTATAACTTGTAAACTAAACGCATTCACACCTTCTTTTCTAAGTAATGGTATAAATTTACCAACATCAGGATGTGTTCCTTTAAAATATCCAATCAGTCTACGAGCTAATGAAGAAGAAGATCCTACATACATACTGCCCGTAGAAATATGAGTTCATATATAAACTCCCGTTTTACAACGTTCATTTCTTATTGTTCCTATAGTATTCAAAAATTTTTCTGTTTTTATAGTATTTACACTTAAATCATTAAATTCCAATCTAGGTTTACCTAAAATAGTATCTAAAATATCTTGAGATATAACTACATTAAGAAAAGATAACACATTATTAACTTCAACAGCAGTTATTAAATAACTACTATTGATATATTTCATAGCTAATGTATAAGAACTGTAATCAGCCCCTGTTCTACTTTGTTTTATCAAAGGTCAATTCTTTTTAAGTAAAGTAGAACAACTATGAAAACGCTGCTTTAAACGCAGGTGTTGGTAAATTTTGAATTGTTTATTTCTTATAATTGTCATATTTAATAGTCGGTGATTTTATTCATGCAAGACCGCATTTAACGGCCAAGGCATTTCGCTACCTTAGGACCCTCACGTTAAGGCCGCCTTTAACCGGGGTTTCCGTCGACATCAAATAGTAGTATATTAAATTATCTCTGTTAACCAGCCGGCACCGGGCAGATATCACACTCTATACTTAGATTTTTCATCTTTCAGCAGAGTGCTGTGTTTTAATTAAACAGTCGTACAACATTATTTCATGCTTCTTCCTCTTTACTTGATATTAATCAAGAATAATGAGCCCTCCTTATTCCGAAGTTACGGTAGTCAATTTGCCGAGTTCCTTTATGATTGTTAGCCCATTTACGCCTTCGTATTCTCTACTAGCTTACTTGTTTCAGATTCTAGGTACGGTTATTCTTCATTTATAATAAACTTACGCTTACTATAAATATATTTACTATTTTTCCAGTACATTTTACACTAAAATGTCGTCCTTAGTAAAAAAGATTTTCTCATCGTTTAAATCTTTAGATAATATAAACTTAGAGGCCGTTACTTAAATATATCCATAAGCTTAAGGCGGAAAATTTTCTTTTAGTTACTCATGTCACCATTCTCACTTGAGTTAAATCATTATCATTCTATTTAAAAAAATAAAACTCATAATTTAGCTCAACGTTCTGCTACCCCATTAAATTATAATAATATTATCATTATAATATATCATGGACAAGGTTTCGGTATATTGTTTAGATCCGTTAAATTTTCGATGCTTTTATAACTTAACAAGCGCTCTGTTACGAGGTCATAAAATTATGGCTGCTTCTAAGCCTATCTCCTTGTCGACTTTAATAAAAACCTTCTTAATTTCACTCAACTAATAATTTAGGAACCTTAACTCTTGTTCTGGGCTGTTTCCCTTTCGACATACACGGGAATTTTGCTTATATTAAATAAACAAAATATTCTCCCTAAATAGTTCATACAATATTTATGAACTATCCATTTTGACAACAGGTTTATTTATAAACCCGAATTTAATAATTAAATTTAAAATAATTTATATAACTAAATATAATACTATTCTGATTCTGAAATATGATAAAGTAATTTAACAATACTTCCTCTATTAATTGCATTTCTTACAGCTTGTCTTTTTATACCTAAATGTTCCGCAGCTTTTGTTAAAGTAGGGAAATCTAATGTTTCATTAGTTTGGATATTGAAAAGTCTAACAGATTTTCCTTCACGTTCTGTAGTCTTAGCTGTAATATTCGCTAAAGCTTCAGATGATAAAGGATTATTCTTTCTATAATTAGTTGTAGCTAAAGATAATTTATCTCTAACCTCTTGGCTAACTTCTTTACCTAAATGCACTGAGGATAATATTTTTTTATGCTCTTCAGATATTGATTTTAATTTAAATCTAGCTATATTTTCATCGCTATGTTTAAAACCTAATAAAGAATAAGCATTTTTTAATATATTATATTCAGGTTTGGCTAAATCCAAATAATGCTGTTCTCTTTTAATAAGCTCATCTGCTTTACAATACTCCAATATTTCTAATGTAAAATTTGTATGTCCATGTTTTAATAAAGCAGCATGAATAGGTCTAGGATTTCTTTTTAATTCACTTTCCTTATAATAATCACCTACTCTTTTTGCTAAATTTAAACCACTACCTACATAGCTATTTCCATTTAGTTTATTTATTCGTACCCCTCCGGGGTCAGATAAATTCCTGATTTATTTTTATTCTCTAGCAATATTGCATTCTTATTTATAAATGCATTACTATAGCTCTTTACAGGTATTATTGAAGATGGGTTATTTGTAAATATATTTTTCATAGTGTTTTTTTTAATTAAGCATAAAAAATATCGCAAATTGTTGTACTTTTTAATCATGCGCTAGCAAGATTCTGTTAAAAATATTAATTTTACAAAATAGTTAATAATTATTTTATTGCCATTGCATCCTTTCGGATGAGGCCTGACTATATCTTAAGCTAAATATTATACCTAATCGGTAAATATAAGCCAACCAACATTTAGTCGATGAACTGCACACCTTTACTGAAAGCAGTCGGTGCTTGGCTGCGGATTACCCATTGTGTTATCAATCATGATTTTACCTTACCACGAGTCATTACCTGTGCCATAAGATGTATTACTACTCTTACTTGGTTATGATTGCTTTAGGGTGTTCCCGCAATTTGATGGTTTATAGCAGAAGGTTCACTTCCACAAAAAGGCTGTACTTCAACCTTATCATTCTATGTCTGATCATTTAAGATACATCTTTGCCATTCCGAGTCTACATACTCACTGATAAAACCTTCATGGTCCCCCAATTTGTACAATATAAAACATATAAAATGCCTTGTCTGAGATTAAATTCTGTACCTGCTAAGATGTTTACTTAAATTGCCTACTATTATAGGTTTCGCAGAAAACCAGCTATCCAAGTCAGTGTTGTCTTTCACTACACCTACCACGGTTCTTCGGAGATTTTTGCTACAATCACCCGTTCGGACTTTTATAATCCTGACCATGGTAAAATCACCTGGCTTCGGGTCTAACTTTAGACACTTATTCATTATTTTAACGTTCGGTTTAACTACGCTTACTTTTCAGCTCGCATCTAATGTTAACTTGGTGACCCATTATGCAAAAGGTACGTCCTAGAGCTTGCGCTCACGAACTGCTTATAAAACTACTATTTTTGTTTTTGTTCCCTCATGGTACTTTTCACTATCGCTTATGTATTATATTTAGCCTTTGAGGAAGGTTCCCCAATATTTAAACAGTTTTGATACCGTTCTACTTTTTAGGCTCCTCTACTTTCGCTCACGCTATTCATAGAATCTCTTTTGATTTCTTTTCCTGAAGTTACTAAGATATTTCAATTCACTTCGTTTAGTATTAGATTTCTCTTAGAGTTTATACATTTATAAGAGTTTTTACTTATTTATGTAATTTATTCTCTTTAATACATAGCTTAAATTCCATAATAGTTTCTTTGTATACTTATATTTTTATAATTAATAATTATATATCAGTTTTTCTTTATTTCTAATAGTTCTAATAATCGGATTATTATGATTCGAACATAACTATCTCCCGCCCCAAACGAGATGCCTACCCACGCCGGCCCTAATCCGTTTATCATTTATGCGAAGCTATGCTTCGCATCAAGAGTACTTGGACTTGAACCAAGAATTTGAAGGTTGAAGCTTCCTATTTTGCCAATTAAACTACACTCTTTAATATAGTTCAGAGAATATCCGATTCGAACGGATGTAGCTATTTCTAACCTAGTAAAACTCAAACTTACCGCCTTAAACCACTCGGCCAATTCTCTTTAATGTGTATACTAATTTAGTATATATATATTATTTATAATTCCTCAGTGGATCGAACACTGATAATATCCTTATCAAGAATACACTTTACCTGTTAAGTTAAGGAATTTTGAGTAATAAAGGATTTGAACCTTTAACATTTTGTGTGTAAAACAAACGTTCTGCCAATTGAACTAATTTCTCTTTTAAGGTTTAATTATACCTTAAATTTATTATTGTTTAACAGTATCCTGTTTTATTGTTATAACGATAGCTCCTACCATTACTACTAATAAAATTATACTTACAAGGAATAATCACATACTGTAAGATGTATATAAAATATTACCTATTGTTGATATATGGCTTGTTTCTGTAATTGTACCATCTCAACTGTTACTTGTTACAAACATAACATTATGTGTGTTTATGTCTAGATTTTTACTTGTATTCATTATTATATCATTATATTTACTTGTAGGTAGATAGTATAATATGTTACTTAATTTACTGTTATAACTATTTAATATAGCTACGTAGTAAGGTAATAATTGGAATAATGCATAGTTAAATAATATTGTTATAAATAAAGCTAAAGGTATACTATTTACATTATTACTTTGTAATTCACTTGTTCTTATGTTTATTAACATTAATATGAACAAGAATAAAATAGATACTGCTCCTATATATACTATTAAGTATGAAAAACCTATAAATGTTAATCCTGATAATATTAAATATACAGATATTGATCCAAATAAACCGATTAAAGATAATAATGAAACTATAGGATTTTTATTTATTATAACTGCTATACTAAATAATAATGCTATTACACTTAATATATCTAGAAATTCCACTGTATATCCACTTGTTAAGATATCCTGAACAGAGAATAATTGATTCATATTTATTTATATTGAGTTACCTAAGATTAGGAAATATATTGGAGCAATTTGCTCTAAAGCTTTTAGATTAATTTATATAGCTGTATACACAGCAAGTTTACGGGTAGTCAGATTTGAACTGACGCACGCTGAGTGGAAATCAGAAAGTCTACCATTAACCTATACCCGTTTAGAGAAGAATTTCTCTATTTTATTTAATATTAAGATCCTCAGTAGTACATTGAAACGTATAAGAATAATCATACAACGTCAACAAAATGTCAGTATAATATACCTCCTTCATAACCTAAGTGGTGGTGATCTGTTAAGTGGTATGCTAATATTCTTCATAATCCTACAGCTAAGAATATTGTTCCTACGATAACGTGGAATCCGTGGAACCCTGTACCGAAGAAGAAACATGTACCGAATACACCGTCACTTATTGTGAATGATGATACGTTATATTCTATTCCTTGGAATACTGTGAATATTAATGCTAATAATACTGTAAATAATGTACCGTATATAGCTCCTGATCTTTCTCCTTTAATTAAAGAGTGGTGTGCGTAAGTTATAGTAGCACCACTAGATAATAAGATTACTGTGTTTAATAAAGGTAATTCGAAAGGATTTACAGGTTCTATACCCATAGGTGGTCATTGAGCTCCTAGTTCTACAGTAGGTGTTAATGCACTGTGAAAGAATGCTCAGAATATAGCTACGAAGAAACAAGCTTCAGATACTATAAATAATATAACACCTAAGTTTAATCCTTTTTGTACAGCTAATGTATGGTTACCTAAGTAAGTCAATAATAAAATATATTTCTATATTTGTTGGACTATATCTTAATTAATAGGTTATAATAACGTATTAATTTTTAACGTTTAGTCTCTGAAGGTATTAAAAGATAATTATTAATCTATTAATTCCCTGCTGATCATCCTTAATAAAGGGTTTTCCAGCAATTGGTTAAATTTAAAGAAGGCATTTACATCATTATAATTTATTTATTAAAGCTCTAATTCTTAATCTACCTTCTTCAGATAGATGTTCTTTAGATATTATCATATTATAAACGATTTTTCATTTATTATAGTCATTAAGTTTATTTCCTATTAAAGGATATTTATCAAAATAGTTAATAATGATTTTAATATTATCAATAGAAGAAACATATAAAGATAAAACTTTACCTGTTTTATTTTCATAAGTAGTTAAGTTACAATTTAAAAAAGAAGCTAACTCTACCATAAAGGATTTCATATCAGACGATGTAGATTTATCATATGAACGTTGGTCTAATCTAAATTTAAGTGAAATACTTTCGCTTACAGATCTTTTACTTGTTTCTGATTTATCTTTCTTTTCTATATATTTAATCCCAAAATGCCCATCAGCTTCTGTAAAACCTGCAAATCAACTATTATCTTTATAATTTCCATTATAATTACTTTCAGGTATATTTAAATCATATTTAGCATTAATGAATTGAATTAAATCATTAAATCTTTTATTTTTAGGTGTTTTTAACTTACCATGTATTAAATTAATAATATAAATTAGACTTTTTATATCTCCTATAATATAACGTATTACATTATTACCTGAAGATTGAAAACGTCCTATATTACCTAATTCGGATTGAAGAAAAGTATACATACCTAAATTATCCTTATGAGAAGTGAATACGATTCTAGGATTAAGGACTCTATTTAAGGTAGTATTACCTAAAGAAGGTAAAGAAATATGCCCGTCACCTTCTAAAAGACCGGCTAAGTAATGACCTAAATTATTATCTTTATTAAAAACTGTAATATTGTTATTACTTTTATAATCAATTAATGTTTTGTTAATATCATCAGATGATATGGCCCTAGTTATACTTAAATTATAATGAGTAACGACTGGTTTACCTTCTGAGATTATATCTCTAAATCACATAGTCATAGATGCAACTAATGTACCTAATGCTAAGTATAGGAAGATATAACTATTATTAAATAAGTGCATTGATAATGCAGCGTTTACTGTTAAAGTAAATAATGAGATACTTGTGTATAAAGGTCACGGTGAAGGTGACACTAAATGGAAAGGATGGTCTTGAAAATTACTTCTTATTGTGTTTGTCATTTATATAAATAATTAGAATTAAATTAGTTTCGAACATTGATTTAAAAGCCCCTAAGACGAATCGAACGTCTATCATGATATTAACAGTATCATGCTCTACCGTTGAGCTATAGAGGCTAAACAGTAAGAATTGAATTAAATATTTTAGTATATAAGACATTAATTTACTGAGACGGTAACTATGTAACTTAATACTAAGTTATATTATTAAGAGCGGAGCATCTATAAATTAAAGTTCAATTATAATATCTACATATAAGTGTAAAATAATATGCTTTATTATTGTAGCTCGCACACGTATAAAAAAGTTTTATAGTATTTTTACGTGTAGTTAGAGATAAAGTTTTATTTATTATATCTTTACTAAATTTTACTTCTATAGAACGAACAAATTTTTTGTTTTGTACAGAAAGTAATAAATATTTATTTAGATTTATAGAAAGAATTATTCTTTCTTGATTTGATGTATTAAATTTATTCATGATTTATTAATATTATTAATAAAAAGAAGCAAAATCTTCTAACGGAAAAGAGGTGAATTGAACACCTAAGTGTATAAAACACGACACGTAGCAAGTGCCTTACCCTACCAATGGAAGACTTTCCCATAGCTTTATATAAAGCAGCCAGCGTTTTACTTAGGTAAACAAATACCAAGGTATATAACGAATTAGATCAGACTCGAACCGACATCTATTTCCGTGACAGGGAAATCCTTTACCTAATTAAGTTACTAATTCTAGGAGACGAGAGATTCGAACTCTCAAAACATATTATGTACTAAATTTACAGTTTAGCCCTTCTTGCCAATAAAGGAACCCTCCTTTATATAATATATTTTATTATATTATATATATAATTATGGTTAAAATTAATTAATCCCGTGCAACTTCCACTACACGAACCGTATTTCGACTTAACACTAATTAGAGTCACGCATACGAAGATTTCCAATAATAGAATATAAACCTGCTTGTTATTTTTACTAATCATTGAAAAAGCAAACTTATTGCGCATACTCTTTTCAGCATGTGACGAGTGGTTAGTACCAATCCAAGGTTAATTCACCGTGACATGGTGATTCACGATTACTAGTAATTACTTATTCATGTAGTCGAGTTTCAGACTACAATCCTTAAAATTTATATCCTATTTTTAGAGATTAGCTTAAATTCACATTTTTGCATCTCTTTGTGTAGGAATATGTGGCACGTCTATAGCCCACAATATCAAGGCCATGATGACTTGTCTTTGTCCCCTTTTTCTTTCCAAATCCTGGATCAAATGCTTTATCGTAGAGCTTACGCTTTAAAAAAATAAAGCCAGGGATTGCGTTAATTTCATGGAAACCACAGTTTCACAACATTAACTGAAAACAGCCGTGCAACTCCTGTAAAATATTCAAATTGTGGTAAGGTTTTTCGTGGATCATCGAATTAAACAACATACTTCACTACTGGTGTCAGAAACGGTCTAGTGATTTCAGTTCCTGCGTTGCCACATTACTCTTGAGGTGGAATGCTTACACTTTCATTTATAGACTAAATATTGTTTAATAGTTAGTTTACTACTGATAAACTAATTTATTAAAGCTCAATCTAACCTATGGCATTCATCATTTACTGCAAAGACTACTTGGGTATCTAATCCTGTTTGTTCTCTGTGCCTTCGTCCTTCAACGTCAGTTTTTACATAGAGGGCTGCCTTCGCCTTTACCGAGTCCCTTTGGTATAATAGAATTTCATCTCTCCTCCTCAAGTACTGCCCTCTTATATCAAACTCTAGTCAAGTACTAACATTATAGAAGCTATATTGACCGTCTAGGTACCCTTTAAACCTAATTAAGATGAATAACACTAGTCTCTTACGTATTACCGCGACTGCTGGCACGTAATTAGTCAAGACACGATATATATACTGTCATTATCAATATATAAACAAAGCTTTATTCAATTTTAATACAATCTTATAGATTATAGTAATATAATCAAAGTAAGACTTGCCACTTCTCCAAGTTGCCAGTTCAGCCGTTAGGCCATTGACCAAGATTCCTCACTGCTGTACTAACTTGCATTGGGGTTTTTTCAGACCCAATGTGGTCGATCAACCTTTCAGCTTCGACTACGAGAGTTTTAGGCTAGTTAAGCCATCACCTTAACTACTACCTATCCCGAAGATATTTATTGTCCTCTTAAAGCAGGATTACATATCCCTTTATGTATTATGAAGGATTTACCTTCACTTTAAGGTCGGCTAAGAATATCATTATACTCACCTGTACACCACTTTTTAATTTATGCGAAAAAGCTATCAATTAAAACGTACGATTAGCATGTGTCAAGCACTTGGACAGCATTCAATCAGAGCCATCACCAAACTCATCTATTTTTATGATATAAATTTCTTTACATCACTATAAGTTCTAACTTATTTTGTTATAAGGAGAATAATAAACTATATAATGTTTTGTTTATAACCTTAGTTATAAGATTACTAGTCTAATTTAAAATTTATATTGGTTCGCTTAGTAAATAGCTAGCCAGCTTTGTTGGCTATATATGAATAAACAACTATTCATTACTTACTATTAGTTTCTATTATTATAATTTATAATTTTCATTATTCTTTAAGTTATAGATAAATTATTATTGTATATATAATTTTCCTAAATAACTATTTATTCTCACTTATTATTTTATTTAAGCATATTTTGTTTTATGTTGTTAACACGTATATTAGTGTAAATCTAATCCATCTTTAATATATGAAGAAGTCAATACTACGAATACTTGTGCTTTATTTTTTTCTACTATTTACTATATCACTTATAATATCGATGTTATTTGATAAATAACCAGATACATATAAAGTAATAAAACTAGCAATTAACAACAATAATCAAGCTATTCCTAATCATACTTTGTTATATTTAGCTGTAAACGTAAATCATTTAATAATTAAATTATACGCTGTTATACCAAGTATACGTTCAATAAATAATAAATTTCATTTATTACTTGTAATATTATCAGCTATATATAAAATTAACATAATTATTATTAAGTAGGTGATACATATATGCATCACATAATTAGCATTTAATAAACTTAATATTGTATCTATATCTGCTTGAGGTTCCATAGAAAAAGCTGAAGAAGTAGGACTATTACCAGGGGAAGGTATATTAGTTTCTTTTGAAGTAGTTACTTTACTACTATTAATACTATTAATACTATTAACCACTGTAACTGTACTACCTGCTATAACAGCTCCTGCTGCCATCACACCTAATTTAGCTGTAGTAGAAAGTCCACTAGTTTTAGCTATACTAGCCCCTGCTTTTATTCCTGCTGCTACTGCTGCACCTGTACCTATATTTGTTAATCCTTTAGTTACACTTTCAGGTATATTAATACTAGTATTGTTAAGATTTATAGTATTTTGATTATCACTTACTTTTACTTCAATGGGTTCTTTTATACCTTCAGGAGCCATAGCGTACACCGTATCCGTCATAAAATATAATGTAACACAAATTAATACTATAATCATTATATGTCTAGGTTTTATATAGCTTTCAAATACAAGATAAAAAAATATAGTAGATAAAATCATAATACCGTAATCCATTAATATAGAGCTATATTTCAGATATATATCTTTAAATAACTAATTATTTATAACCTAAGCTATAATCTAGATACTATTTATTGTATCTATTTTTATTCATATTATCTATATACAAATTCAGTTTATTTATATCTTCTACAGATGATAAGTTTTTAAATCCTTTCCCTAAGTTGTAGTATAGTACACTCACTCCTAAAGAGAAATTATTAAAATCTTTGCTTTTTCACCTTGTAAATTATACTTAGTGAATAAAGGCACTATCTTATCATATAAATCATTATTATTTCTAACGGCTAAGTAAATCATATCTTTACTTCCCTTTTTTATACTACCACAATCTAAAGTTAAGATTATTCTGTTTGTTTAATAAATCTTTATCTCTATTGTGTTGAGCTATAGAAAATGTAGCGTCATAGTTAGGTCATTTACCTCTTGATGAGGGCTTAGAAATAAAGAATGAACCGTCTGCGTCAGTAAATCCTGTTATATAATAGGGATCTAGTACTAAATTATTATTATTGTTAATAATTATATTTGATACGTCGAAAGGTTTAATGTCTTTAAATTCATTAATTTTAAATATAGAAGCATTTAATCCTTTCTTTAAACTAGCTTTATAAGATAATATTTCTTTATAACAACCATCAAATGTTAAGTGATGGCTGCTACTCATTAAAATAGCAACTTTACTAAATAAACTATAAGAAATTAATTTAGTAGATTGTAAAGGGGTAATCGGTAAAATGGGGAATTACTACTCTTAAATGTCCGATAATCTTGTTATTCTGTAAGATACATAGTCTTTATAAATTTCAACTTTACCTACATTATCGAAATATGCTTGTATTTTATACAACATATCTATATCGCAAGGATGAACTGTAATTTGATAAATTAGTCTAACAATGTAACCGATTTTCATCAAACTTGCTGAAACAGTTTTAATAGTAAAATTACCTTCACCATCCGTATAACCTGTTAATCATCATGGATTAAGGGATATATTTGTCTTATTTAAATATTTATTCATTTTGATAGGGCTGTCTATACTAATGTAAATCTAATCCGTCCTTAATATAAGAAGAAGTTAAGACTACAAATACCTGCGCCTGAATAAACGCTATAGCTAATTCTAATCCTGAGAATGCTATTATAAATGCTAATGGGATTAATCCTAAGATAAAAAAGATTATTCCAGAATTCATAATGTTATAAACGAATCCACTTAATATTGCTAATAACATGTGACCAGCTGTTATATTAGCTGCTAATCTTAATCCTAATGAAACATTTCTAGCTAAGTATGAAATGAATATACCCGTTACAGAAGTAACAAATCCTTCCCACCCTTATATTTTAACTTAATAAAATACTTATCCATACTTAAGCCGGTTTACTTAAGTCTATAACATATCCTTTGTAAGGTTTATTCTTATTATAATAATTTCTTATTTGTGTATGAGATGTTCCTAAGTATTCGGCAGCTTCTCTTATAAAAAGAAACTCTTTAGATTCACCAGTTTCAGCATTAGTAAGTTTTACAATTTGTCTCTTATTATTATTCAATCTTAATTTCAATTTAGTTTCTTCACTAACTTTACGACCTAAAGCTGCATCACTCATACGTTGTAAAGTTTCAGATGTGAATTTTCTACCTTGAAGAGTAGCACTTATTTTTTCTTTAACTTCTTCTGTTACAGTCCTATCTCTCATTTTGATTAAAGTTTTTTCTGATATATGGCGCCCTTTAGCTAATTGACTCATTAATTCTTTAGTTGCTTCACTATGTTTGAATCCTAATGATGAGCCTGCTGTTTTTAAAATATTAAACTCTGGTTCATATTTATCTATATAATATTGTTCTTTATCGAGTATTTCTTCTATAGAACAAAATTCTAATATTTCTAATATAAATCCTGAATAACCATGTTTTAAAAGTGCTTTACATATTACCATATTCTTAGAAGACAAATGATTGTAGTTATAATATTGTGATAATCTTTTTCCTAAGTTAACACTGGATCCCACATAACGTTTACCAGTTTCTATATGAATTCACGAATAAACACCTGTTTTATTCATATTTTCTTTTATAATAAGTCCTTTATTTTTATCAGGGTTGTTGTATATTAAAGCAGGTACTGTTTTAACTGTAATCATCTTTCTCTTATTAATGCAGGTCTAATCCATCTTTTATATAAGAACTTGTTAACACTACGAAAACTTGAGCTTGTATAACAGCGATCATCAATTCTAATCCTGAGAAGGCTACAATAAATAATAATGGTATTAATCCTATTACAAATAATATTAAACCTGAACTCATTATATTATATACAAAACCACTTAAAATGCTTAACAGCATGTGCCCTGCAACGATATTAGCTCCTAATCTTAAACCAAGAGATACACATCTTGCAAGATAACTGATAAATTCTATTATTACTAATAATGGTAATAATCCTAAAGGACATCCAGCAGGTACTAATAATGAGAAGAATTTTAAACCGTGTTTAGAGAATCCTAATATTGTAGCTCCTAATACTATTGTGAAACTTAATGCAAATGTTAATGCAAAGTGTCCTGTAGATGCGAAACTATAAGGTACCATACCGATTAAATTATTTATTAATATAAATACAAATAATGTGTAAATAAATGGGAAGTATATTTGTCCTCCTTTAGCATTTATTTGTCCTGTAACTATATTGTGTATTGTTACGTATAAAGATTCTTGAGCTATAGATCAGTTGTTACTTACTAATTTGTTTTGGTTAGTTGCAACTAAGCTTAATATTAATGTTAATAATGCTCCTAATGTTAAGTAGAATCCTATGTTTGTTATTGATAAGTGTAAGTTACCACCTAAAACTTCTAAGTTTAATATGTCTCTTATTTCGAATTGATCTAAAGGACTTCTTATTTCTGTAAATAAATTTTGTGTGTTAGAAAACATTAGTAGTATAATCACTACTATAAGATATATATCTTTAAATAACTAATTATTTATAACTAGTCGCTTTAGTTACCTAGCAAGCTAAGCAGCACACTAATTATAATATTTTTATAATATATAAATTTATATTATATTTTATTTATGAACATACGTGATAAGAATAAACGAACTATTCTTGGTAATATGTATTTAGATAATACGTATAATACTAATACTATGATAGTAAAAGAAAATACTACTTCATTCATGTAATAAAAAGGTGTTAATTGAGGCATATTTTGTTTTCTTTTTATGAATTTTAGCTTATACAGCTTTAATACGTAAATTATTTTAATCGTAAGTTAGATAAGAGTTTAATAATTGTTTTTAAATTATTATACGCTATATATTAAACTATTCATTGAGTAGTCTAATACGTTTAATATTAATGAAGGGTAAATTCCTAAGAATACAGTAAATACTACTAATATAAATAGCATTGTGAATTCTCTTTTATTTACATCATATACACTTTCTTCTAAGAATCTTGTGAATGATCCACCGAAGGCTGTTCTATTGAACAAGTATATTGTATATGCAGCAGAGAATATTATAGATGAACAAGCAAATACTCCTAATATTGGTAATTTTTCTAAGATTCCATATAATGACATGAATTCTCCTACGAAATTTATTGTTAATGGAGCTCCACAGTTACCTAATGCTAATATGAAGAATAATATTGAGAAGATAGGCATTAATTGAGTAGCACCTCTATAGAAGAATATACTTCTAGTTCCAGTTCTATCATATAATATACCACCTGCACATATGAATAAACCACTAGATACGAATCCGTGAGCCAATCCTAATACTATACTTCCTTCTATACCTTGTATTGTATTACTAAATGCACCTATTAAATATACAGCTGCGTGACAAACAGAACTGTAAGCTATTAATTCTTTAACATCTGTTGTTCTTATTGTACTAAAACTAGCGTAAATTATTGTAATTACAGCTATTGTGTAAATTACAAATGTATAATCTAATGCTGCTTTTGGTAATATAGGTAATATCATTCTAAATATACCGTATAAACTTAATTTTAATACAATAGCGGCTAATACTATACTACCACCTAATGGTGATTCAACGTGAGCTTTTAATAATCAATTATTCAAGAATATAGTAGGTGTTTTTACAGCAAATGCTATAAATATACCTATAAATAAGAATATTTGTGTTTTATATTCAAAATTTAATTTGAATAATGTATCGAAATCTGTACTACCCATTATTGAAGATATACTTAATATTGATAATAATAAGAATAAAGATCCTCATAATGTATATAAGAATAAATAATAACTAGCACTAACTTTGTTATCTGACCCAAATATACCTACTAATATAAATAGAGGTGGTAAGATACTTTCGAAGAAAATATAGAAAGACATTATATCTAATACCATAAATACGGCTAGTAATAATGTTTCTAATAATAACATTATAATTATGTAGGCTCTTACATTTTCTTTTATAGAGTCTCAATTAGATAATATTGCTATAGGCATTATTATTGTAGTTAATAATATAAAGTATACAGATATACCGTCTACTCCTAAGTAAATATCAAATAATTGTACGTTATAATGTTCTTGTACAAATTGGAATTGATTTGTACTACTGTTAAATAATATAAACATAACTAATGATATAATTAAATTTATAACACTAGCTATTAATGCTATTATTTTAGTATAGACTGCTGAAGTTTTTTTATATGAGTCTACACTAGATACTATTATTGTACCTATTAATGGTACGGCTAATAAAGAGGATAATCACATCTTATAAAAGAGGTTATCTTCGAACTTTAGATTGTATATTTATACCTATGGACATGCATTTCATGGTTGTACTTTTAAGAATAGCCAGCAATGCTGGCTAGAGCTGGTAAATAGTATATTAGAATAAACTAATATTTATAAGATATATTCCAAATATGTGTAATAGACATGGAACTAATACTATAAATGCGAATAGTATAGGTAATAATACAGTTCAACAGAATGACATTAATTGATCAAAACGTATTCTAGGGAATGATGCTCTTACTCATTGATTAATCATGAAGTTAGAATGTACTTGTCTCTAAATACTTTACCTGAATCCTTGTATTTTACTATAGTTTTAGATGAAACATTTAAATCTTGTATTATATCCTTGTGCTTATCATATTTATTAATTAATTTTAAGGTATTAGCATCATATAAATAAACACTTTTACTAAACATCTTAGATATTAGTTTTTTATTTTCTTCCGTAACTGGCTTACCGAACATATGATTATTTGAACCCGAAAATCTTAACTTCATATTCTCAATAGTTTCAGGACTATGGGTTTTATTAAGAAAATTAGGGTTTAATTGTCTCATTTTACTAAATAGTTCTTTAGTAGCTTCAGTATGTTTAGCTCCAATTCTTGATCTTCCTGCCTTAGGGTTTATATTGTATTTGTTCTCAAACATATCTAAATACTTTTGTTCCATTAATATTAGTTCTACGTTTAACTCCATATTTGTTAGATTATTATCTGAAGGAGTTAAAAACTCTAAAATATATATGGTAAAATTCTCTAATTTATATTTATTTATGGCGTTTTGTAAGTATATGTTAGATTGTGTGTTTTTAATGTGTTGTAATACCCTTTTAGCTAAATTCATAGAACTACCAATATATACTTTATTGTCATGGTTGTTTACAATACAATATATCCCTATTTGGCCTGTTAAATTCTCTTTTATTAAAGAGATAGTTGAGGTGTCATGTATATTAGTATAAATATTGCCTTTAGACATACTTTTAAGTATATTCATCTTATACTTTTAATTTTTCTTTAGATTGTAAGGTAATATCAGTGGACATGCGTTTCACGACTATAGGGTGAGCTTGTTATACACTAGGTAAGCTCTAAAACAAACTTATGTTTATAAAGTATACTCCAAATATATGCAATAAGCATGGAACTAGTATTATAAACGCAAATAATATTGGAAGTAAAACGGTTCAACAAAAGGACATTAATTGGTCAAATCTAATTCTAGGAAAAGACGCCCTTGTCCATATAAAGATAAACACCATCATTGAACTTTTTACACCTAAAGCTAAACTATATAATAATCCATCTACTGCAGAACTAGTTAATAATTCTCTTAGTTTGAAATATTCGTTAGATGTTATTCATTCTACGTTAAATAAATAAGCATAGATGTAATTTATAGAATCGAAGAAGTAAACATGATCGAAACCTAATAAGTAACCTCCTAAGAATAATATACTAGTTAAGATACACATAACTACTATACTTGCATACTCGGCTAAGAAGAAGAAAACGAATATAACAGCAGCGTGTTCTGTCATGAATCCACTAACTAATTCAGATTCCAACTATTAATCGAAATTTTTATTTTCTATAGGTTTAAATATATAAATATTATTATAAATTAAATTGTTATTCATATATTTACCTACCGTCACTTTAGATATCTTTAAGTATTTAGCTAATTCTACATTATTGTCAAATTTCTTAATTAAATTATTATTTAAATCGAATATACCTACACCTTTTAAGTACTTATTTCTTTTTTTAGCCATAATACTTCTAGTTTCATCACTATGAGTCTTACCGTACATAGGATTTAATCCACCAGGTTTGCTAATTAAAGATAAAGCTTCTTTAGTATGATTTTTACCATACATAGGATGGCTATTCTTATCTTTATAATATTCTTTCATTTTTTCTATTGCTTCTACAGTATGTTTATATCCTGACATACTAGTAGCGTTTAGTTTAAAATTATAAAGAGTTGTAGGGTTAAAAGATTTTATATAATTTGTTTCTAATGTAGTTAAATCTTCGTTACTGATTATTTTACTTATATAACTAAAATATTCGAGCTTTAGCTTTAACTTGCTATTATTTTTTTATAAAGGCAGCCTCAACTCAATTAAATTTATCTAATCCATATTTACTGATTGCTCTTTGTAAATTAATATTCGATTTTTTATTATTTAAATGTTCATTTAATCTCAAATATAGATCTTTGGCACTACCTATATATTGTTTATTATTAATTGTATTTACTGCGCGAGCTAGGAATAAATACCACCTTTACCTTTTAGTACTTTTCTGAATGAATCTATATAATTTTTATCGTTTAACTCTTTTAAAGTTAAAATAGGTATAGGGTTTCTATCCTGATTTTTGTCTGTAGGTTAGATGAATAGAATCTTTTAGACTCTATAGGATTATAGTTTAATTTATTTTTATTAGTATTTAGCTTATATATACTTAATTTCGATTAAATATTAATCTTATATTCTCATATAAGTTTGGACTATATCTTATTTAATATTTTTAATATTAAATGATCACATTTAGTCTCTGAAGAGTTAATTCGAAATATATCAAATTATTTCCCTGCTGATTGTCTTATACGAGATATTCCAGCAATTTGTGTTCTTTAATGAGGCCAAATCTACTTAGCCTCAGCTAAATCAAATGGAGCTCTATTAGTTTCAGCTACAGCACCTATAAAGAATATGATTAATATAACAAATAAAGGTATACCTAATCATATAATTTTTTGGAATTGTACATTAATATTTAAGTTTAAACTATTAGTTATCATAATAATAATTAATAATACTGAACTTAATACTAATTCGTAACTAATTAATTGAGCTGTACTTCTTAATGACCCTAAGAAAGCATATTTACTATTAGCACTTCATCCTGCTAATAATATACCATATGTAGCTAATGATGATACGGCTAACATAAATAGTATACCTAACTCCATATCACCTAGAGATAATCCAGGTCCATATGGTATAACAGCATAACCTAATAAAGCAAATATTAATGTTACTATAGGCCCTAAGAAGAATAATATTAAATTAGCTTGTGTAGGAGCTACATATTCTTTTAATATTAATTTTAAGGCATCAGCAAAAGCTTGTAATAAACCATAGTAACCTACAGCATTTGGTCCTAATCTTCTTTGCATACTAGCCATAGTTTTTCTTTCAGCTACAGTTACGTATGCAACTACTAATAATGCAGGTAACATTAATAATAAATTTTCAATTATTGAAATAACAGTTGTTGGTAAATTCATTTTTTTTGTGCGTAAGCTATAAAATGCTAGTTAATATTCCTTTTATATTATAAAAAATTAATAATATAGAATAAATTCTATATTAAACTTTAGATAACCTAGAAGCAAAAATAATCAGTAATTAAAATATAAGTTCTAATTAATAAACTATTTATTATTAAGGAAATATACCTCATCTCAGAGTCGAACTAAGGTCCTGATATTAGAAGTATCATGCTCTTCCATTGAGCTAATGAGGCTTGAAGTATAACTAATCTATTAGTCATACTCCAAATGTAAGATTACTTAAAGAGAATTTTACATCGAACAATCTATTAAATTTAAATAATAAAATATTTACTTATTTTTAGAATTAACATATATATAGCAAATATCCTCAAAATTAAAAATGAATCAATTTAAATAATAAATAAAAAAAATCATACTTATTACTAAAACTATTCAATTAAAAAAAAAGAAAAGAATACTATTCTTTCCTCAAAAAATAAATAATTTTTCTAGAAATTTATATATACTATTATTGTTAAGTAAAGATTTTATTCAACTTATACTTTCTTTGTTCTCTGATACTTTAACACCTATAAAGAATATAATTAGTGTAAAAAGTAAATATAAAAATATATTATGCACTAACAAATAAGTATCTAAAAAATCTAATGTATCTTGAGCTGTAAATAAGTTATTATCTCCGTTTTCAATCATAGATTTTGCAGGATAATCAATATCTTTAGGTAAATTATCTTTATTATTTGTATCTGAATTACTAGGTATATGTTTGTTAGTAGTTGTATTTAATGCATACAAACCTGTCGCTAAAGTACTATAGCAAACCCGGCTTTAACTAAAGGAGAACGACTTTTTGCCACTAGGCTTGCACCTACACTTAATCCTCCAACAATTGTAGTTGAAAGTCCTCCATAATAACCTACATTATTTAGTATGCCTGAAGGAATGTTAACATCTACTTTTCCTGCTTCAAGACTAACTTTAGTACCTGAAATACTCGGATTTAAATTAGTTTCTTTTGCGATTGTTGCAGTTTCCCCCAATTTTTTTAAAGCTTCTTCATCTAAACAATAAGCAGTATTTATGGAATTATCTAACAACATTAATATAAATGTTAAATTTAATATACTAAATATAAAAATATAAATAAATTTATTATAAGTAAAAATATTTAGAAATTTATTTTTTAACTCCCAGCCCAAAATACCTGATTTAAAGATTTCTCCTCCTATCAACCCTATTAACAAGCAACCTAAAAATAATATTATACTATTATTAGATTGTAAAGGTAAACTTACAAATGCGTGAGGTTTAGGTGGGCTTGATAATCCTCATTCTAAACTACTGTAACTTCTGTTTAAGTTAGCTTGTAAGATATCAGTATAGAATCCAGGTGTTAATCATGGATTTCTACTTGCGACTTTACCTTCTACTAGTTGGTTGTAAACTAAGTATAAGAATAATCATGCAGCAACTACACTTACAATTGATCCTATACTACTAATTAAGTTTCATCCGGCGAATGCATCAGGATAGTCTCCTATTCTTCTAGGCATTCCTTGTAAACCTAAGAAGTGTTGTGGGAAGAATGTTAAATTACATGTTTGGACTATATCTTAATTATTTAATAAACATATTAAATAATTTCCTTCGTGTAGTCTCTGAGGATCCTACTCATAACATGACTTGCTATTTTGGTTTCCTGCTGATAATCTAGATACACTTAAGATTTTTACTGTTATTATAGTACTTAAGCTTTATGAGAGTTTCCAGCATATAGAAGGATTGGAAGGGGCTAATTTTACTCTTTTTGAGTAGGTATAGATTGTAATATTCATTTTTCATCATTAATAATTACTCATTCATTTGTATCAATATTTTTTTTTATTAAAGTTCATCTAACTTTAAAATGGTTTTTAGTAGCATTGATAGAAGGGAAAATTAATTCTTTACCTGTTTCATTATAACAAAAGACGAATTTACCTCCAATACCATATTGTGGCGATAATTTACCTTTTAATCCTTTACTAGGATGACTATTGTTTGAGTAAAATATTTTTATACTTTCACTAATAGCTTCTCTTGTTTCAACAGATGTAGTACTACCGAATTTAGGGTGATTTTCTTTCTTAAACATTTCTTTTAATTTATTAATGGTTTCAATATTATGTTTATAACCTGAAGAATTACCTGCAATAGTTAAAACATTATATTTTGGTTTGTAATAATCTATCCATTTTTGTTCTAAATCTAGACATATTTTAGGGTTATTATCACAAAATTCTTTAATACCTAAGGAAAAATTATCTAACCCATATTTTCTCATTGCTCTAGTGATAACTAATTTAGATGGTTTATCCGAATTATAATAATAATAATAACTTACCATTCTTTTAGTTAAATTAATACTGCTACCAACATATAATTGATTAGTTTTATTATTGATAAAAACATATATACCTGCTTTTTTTCTTAACGTTTTGTATATATCTTTTTTATTTTTTTTTACGTTTTGAAAAAAATGAATAAACTCTTCAGGATTTAAAGGTGTGCTGCGAAGCAGCACCCCTGTAGAGCTATACAATCTTTTTACCTTTTCAATAAGTCTTCCCGTTTGTCTAACCCCTATAAATAATAATCAGAATTGTATTTTAGCTAATGTTAAGTTATAATTTAATCCTAACATTTTTGGTATTCAGAAGTATCATCCTGCGAACATTGCGAATACAGCACCCATACTTAATACATAGTGGAAGTGAGCAACAACGTAGTATGTATCATGGAATGCGATATCTAATGAAGCGTTAGCTAATACAACACCACTTACGAATAATAAGGTTTACTTATTTAATCTCTCAAAGCTAAAAATATAATCTTTATAAGGAGCATTTATTTCTGCATACTTTTTAATTGTACTATGATTAATATTTAAAGCTTTTTGAGCGTCAGTAACTCCATCATATTTAGATAGAAAATTCATATTATTATCATACACAAATACAGCTCTTTTAATATGGCTATTCTTAGTAATATTGTCTATTAAAATTTGACTTTCATAAGATTCTCAATCCTTAATTTGAGGACTATCCTCAATATTATAAGGTATATTGCTGAAATATCACTCACCTCTAAATAAACTTTGGGTTTTTATATTACTAACAATAGTAGAATGGTTAGAATTTATTCTATTAGCTATAGTTGATACCTGCGAAGCAGGAAAAATAACTAATAATTCTTTAAAAGAACTATAAATATAAACAGGGTAAGCTGAATTAGCTTCTATCATTCTTCTTTTACTTTCAATAGAATGACTTTTGTTATAAAAAGGATTATTTTCACCAGTTAAAGCTCTAGCTATTAGTCCTTTAGTTTCTTCATTATGTATTCTATTTTTAGCTAATTTAGATAATAATTGTTTCGTCTCTTCTGTATGTTTATAACCTAAAGAAGAATAACCTTGTTTTAATACATTATAATGAGGTAAAACAGATGTTATATAAAATGTTTCTCTAACAGTTAATATATCTACACTAACATGCTCTAAAATTTGTAAACTGAAATTTGATTGACCATATTTAAGTAAAGCTTTTACTATAGGCATGTTCATATTCTGTTTACTTTTTAAAAAAGCAGTATTAAGGTAATTTTTCATTCTAGCGTTTAAATGTGCAGAACTACCTATATAAGTATGACCATTTATATTATTGATAAAAAGATAAATACCTGATTGATTTTTTTGTTCTTTTAATATACGGCTTTTATCTTCTTTAAAGTTATTGTATATATAGATAGAATCTATGTTTTTTATGTTATCTTCTATATTATTACTAGAAGTTGAATACTGACGAATAATAGTTTTATTATAATTAATACTATTATTATATAAATAAGTTAACGCATTCTTATTTCACGGACTATATCTTCTCATATAATGTATATGAGGATCACGTGTAGTCTCTGAGGAACCTACTAAGATATTAAATATCCTTTGGTTTCCTGCTGATTGTTCAAAACTATACATTGTCACTGAATTTAGAATAAATCCTAGTAGCATAGTTATTAGAAGTTCCCAGCATATAGTGATCTTTAAAGGGAGAGCTAAGTGGTTTATTAACCCTCCGATTGTGAACATGAATACGAATCCTAATGAAAATAACATTGAAGGTGTCATTTTAATAGATCCTCCGTAACATGTAGCTAATCATGAGAATATTTTAATTCCAGTAGGAACTGCAATTATTAATGTAGCGGCTGTGAAGTAAGCTCTTGTATCAACATCTAATCCTACTGTATACATGTGATGTGATCACACGATAAATCCTAAGATTCCAATAGATAACATAGCGTAAACCATACCGATGTAACCGAATATAGGTTTGCTTGAGTTAGATGAGATAGTTGTACTTATTATACCGAATCCAGGTATAATTAAAATATAACAATTACTTTGATTAATTTTATAGTCTTATAAATCTATTAATATTAATACTCAAAAACTTACGTCTTTGTTAGGACTCGATCTTATACTGAACTTCTATTCATTGATTGTTTTAATTTTTTAATTGTATCTATACCTATTTCCGTTAAATGATCCTTATTTTGTATCATTATATATACTTTTCTTCATTTAAGGTAATTAATATGCTTACTAGATTGTAAATGATAAGTATTAAAATAATTTATTACTTTTTTAGCTGAACCAAAACTAGTTGATCCATAGTAATAAGTATCTTGACTCTTTCTATAACCTATATTACCCCCAAATACATCTTTTAGTAGTAATAAAAGGGAATTATCTTTTTGATCTACTTGAAAGTTTAATCTAATTTCAGGTATAGATTTTTCTTCTCTAGTAATAATTTTAATTTGAAAACTAGCATCTGCATCAGAAAATCCTGCTATTCAATGATTATTAAAATCTTTAGTGTTATTCATACCAAACTCTATACTTTCATTAGAATATTTAGAATTTTGTAGTATATTAATAACCTGGTTATATTTATTAACAGTTCTTAATTTGTTATTAATTAAATTAATAGCTTTTAATATACCATTTCTATTAGATATAATATATAAATAGGCATTTTTATCTTTAACTTTTCTCACATTACCGAAACCTATAGTTTCCTTTATGTAATAAGCTAATTGCACATCAGGAGAACTAAAGACAATTATTAATTGTTGTTGTGAGCTAAAGTGCCCATCTCCGTCTATTAATCCTGCCAAATAATGTCCAAATTGTTCATCGTTTAAAGGTTTTAAGTGGTTAGGTACATGAATAGATATATTTTTTATATGTTCAGTATTGTTGCGTATAGTCTCTGAGGTTCCACTATAAAAAGTGTTACCTGCTGATTGACTTCATTGTTTTAACTTTTTTACTATGTCTATAAAGATGGAGTATTTAAAACTAAATATCGAAGTGTTTCCAGCATATAGCAACATTAAGAGGCTTATAAATTTAACCTCTGGGTGTCCGAAGAATCAGAAAAGATGTTGGAATAAGATAGGATCTCCTCCTCCAGCTACTTCGAAGAATGAAGTGTTAAAGTTTCTGTCTGTTAATATCATTGTTATACCCTTATAAATTTTTTATCTACTAGACTAGGTCTCATGGTTATATTAACCTCTTAAGTGAATTTTAAGGTAGATACTCAATATGTTACCATACTGTTAGGACTATATCTTATTTGTATAAGTTATAAAAATTCTTTAAATGATCTCAATTAAATTCAGTTCTCTTGTTATTCATTTGTAATTTTATTTCTATTATAGCTTTTATAGATTTGGGTTCTGTATGTTTTTTGAATTCAAAATATCATAATACTTTCAACCAATCTTTATAATTTAAATACTTACTAGAAAATAAAGGATATTTTTCAAGATAACTAACTAATACTAGATTACTACTTAAACTTGTAGTTCTAACTCTATATTCAGGTTTAGGTTTGTCCATTCTAATTTCTTTTACAGTAGAAGACAGAAAATTAGCAATTAAGTTCAAATATTCAAAATTATCTTGATTATTATGATCAATCTGTCTTTGAGATAACTCAAATTTACACTCTATTTTTGGGTATTTGTTACCTAAAGTAGTTCTAACTGAAAAATGTCCATCAGCATCTATAAATCCTGCTAATCAAGAATTAGAAGTTATGTCGTTTATATCTTTATTTTTTTTTTCTATATTTAAATCGAATCTAATGTTTAATCAATCAATTAATCGATGTAAAGCTATAATTTTAGGGGTTCTCATATAACCATTTATAATATTAGTTACTAGAATTATACCTTCCATTTTGTTGATAGATAATACGTAAGCATTAGAACCTTTTATTCTTGAAATAGATCCATGGCTTAGTTTTGATTGTACCATTAAAGCTAAAGGAAAATCTCTTAAATCAAAAACTATTTGTATTGAAGGGTAATATAACTTATTTTTAGCAGATCTTTCAGTTTTAGGTACAATAATTGTACCATCACCTTCTACTAAACCAGCTAAATATGAAGCAAATCTTACATCTAATTCTCTATTACTATTAAGGTTAAAAGCTGAACCACTTAAGCTAGAAATCAATTTACGACTTGAATAAGGATAATTTTTAAAACATACAAATTTTGGCGCATAGTCTCTGAAGATACTTAATATATTATAAGTTATTAAGCATCCTGCTGATAAAGATATAATAGTTACAGATATCTCTTTCCAGCAATTGGCCAAATTTAACGCAGGCAGTATTTTACCAGCTAATACAGGTAATGATAATAATAATAATACAGCTGTTATTACTACAGCTCACCCGAATAATGCTAATTTGTGTAATTTTATACCAGGTGTTCTCATGTTAGCTATAGTAGTTATGAAGTTTACAGCACCTAATAAACTACTTACACCTGATAAGTGTAAGGCGAATATTGCTAAGTCAACACTAGGTCCACTGTGGCTTTGTAATCCAGATAAAGGAGGGTATATAGTTCATCCTGTACCTGCTCCACCTTCTATACAAGCAGATAATATTAATAACATTAAGCTAGGAGGTAATAATCAGAAACTTATATTATTTAATCTAGGGAATCGTTACCCTTTAAGTAGTTTCCTACCCGGCCGGACTATGTTTTCATCATTATTCCAATTGAAATAATGAGCTTCGCGTGTAGTCTCTGAGGATCCTACTAATAATTAAAATAAAAATTACTTTGGTTTCCTGCATATTCTTCCCATGTATATATAATTGTTACGATTAATTCGGTCGAAAAACAACCTTAGGATAACTACTATCCAATTAAGTGTATATATATCTGTTAAATTAAGAAGTTAATCTTATAATTCGAGAGATTCTATGCATATAGCGAAGTGATAATATAAAAATTCACATTTTTACACGGCATTCCCTATTTAGTTGAAAAATTTACAGTTATAGCTTTAGCTTTAGCTTTAGCTTGCTATTATTTTTTTATAAAGGCAGCACAAATGATCTCAATTGAATTCTATTCTTTTTGAATTCATTTTATTTCTTATAATATTAATTTCTGTTATTCCTTCCTCAGTATAGTGTTGATTATTTAATATTAATTTCGCAGCTTTTTTTCAATCTAAATAATCTAAATATTTAGAAGAATATAAAGGGAAATTGTTAAAATAATTTATTATTATATATAAAGATACTTTACTAGTAGCTGCTATAATATAATATTCATTTCCCGTTGAAATTTGTTTTCTAGTTTTTAAATTACAATCTAAGAATTTAGCTATTATTCTTAATGTATCTAGATAACTATCTCCTGTAATAGGATCGTACATTCTTTGTTCTAGTCTTAATCTACATGAAATTTTTCTCTTTTTTCCTATTGTATGTTGTACGGAAAAACTTCCATCAGCATCTAGAAATCCTGCTAATCAACCATCTTGATTTAAACTCTCTTTTTTAATAGGTAATTTAATTATATTTTCATTATGATTTTTATTTATTCAATCAATTAATTTGTATAACTGATGTTTTTTAGGTGTTCTTAATTCACCATTAATATAATGAATAATATTTTTTAATCCTTTAACAGGAGATATGGTAAGGACACAAGCATTATTCTTAGGTTTATATCTAATAAAACCATAACCTATTATGTCTAATAATTTTAAAGCTAATTCTTTGTTCTTAAGCCCAAAAGTTATACAAAATCTAGGATTATGTTTTTTTTTTAAATATTCATTTGGCATTCAAATATGTCCATCTCCTTCGAATAAACCAGCTAAATATGATTTTAATCTATTATTATCTTGATCTATTTTCATTATCTTTTTTTATTTAAAAACACATCCACATAGCCATTTATATTATTACTTAATTCTAAAGAAAAGTAATAAATTCCAAATGTACATAATAATAATATTATTATAGCTAATATTAAATAAATTAAACTAACGCTCTTGTTCAAGTTAATTAATTTACTTATATAACTTTGAATAATTTTACTATGATTTGGAAATAAATTATCGATAAATTTTAATTTTGATTCATAGCTTTCGCTCGTAAAAAAATATCTAAAAATAATCGGGATTATTATTATTACAATCAATATTAAAGATATTTTACTAAGTGTATTTATACATCATAGTAATAATTCTAAAGGACTATTATAATCTATATTTGTGCTGCGCAAGCTAAAGCTATCCATGAATTTTTTTATATCATGATTTTTTAATAGATCACTAGTTGTATTTATACTAGACAGATTATCAGCATTATTTGAATGTTGTTGTTTTAATCTTGCAGCTGCATGTGTTTGAGCATTAATAGCACTACCGCCTACATGTAAAACTGCTCCAGCTAATCCTCCTGCCATAATAATTCCAGCTTTTTGTACAGGAGGTAAAGCAGTTTTTGCCACACCCTTAGAAATACTTCCTGCTATAGCTCCTACTGTAGCTGCGAATCCTACATTTGAACCTAAACTAGATATTCCTTCAGCTACTTCCGCGGCAGCCTCTTTATTTAAAACTACTTTACCTTTTAATACTATATCTGTATTTTTATTTATATCTTCAGGATTTATATTCAATTTTGTAGCAACTAAAGAATTTTTACAAAGTCAGTATATGAAATATACAATAAATATACTAAATAATATAATTTGTAAATATTTTATATTTTTCTCTTTTGATAACTTAAATCCATCTAGTACAAATAAAGTAAATAAATAAAAAAACATGATTAAGACACTTTCCTGCAGAAAAAAAAATAAACCATATTTATATATAGTAATAATTGATATAAATAAAACTGTACATAATAATATGAAAATTAAGGTATTTCCATTTTTAGGATTTTTTGGTAGATTTCTTTTATGCATAATTTTTTTAACTGTAAATTTTTCAACCGGAGATCCTTTTTGTTCTGCCATATCAGGACCTCCTACCATTAAAGGCATAAGGAAATTACCAAATCCTCCGATTAATGCAGGCATACGTTTACTCATAGACTTTCGAATATGAACGGACTATATCTTTATCTTTAAATATAAAATAATATTTACTAAGATATTTCACGTGTAGTCTCTGAGGATCCTACTCAATAACAAAATTATCTTTGGTTTCCTGCTGATTGTCCAATCCTTTAAAATGTCACTGTTGTTTTCCACTGCTAACTTTTAGTCTGCGGTACTAGTTTTAAAGGCTCTAAGGAGATTCCAGCATATAGTGAAAAGAAAATAAGATATTTCTACCTTACCCGGCCATGCCTATTCTATTTAATCTTTATATGTTAATTTTCATTTCCCTCTGTAATAACCTGATTTTTCACCTTTTAAATATTGTCTAATAGTAGTACGATCACCTTTTAAATGATTAGCTAAGCTAGTTAAAGATGAAAATAATAAATTTTTAGAAGAATCATCTTTGAATTCAGCTAATATTTTTCTAGATGCGGGATGCTTAACGATATAAATATTACGTTTTTCATTGATTAATTCTTTTATACCTTCTAGAGTTAATAAATCGACATTTTCAGATTCATTTATTTGATCTAAAGATAAAAAGAAAGTATCTAAATATATTGCACCTCCATTTAAACAATTATTTACAGTTTTATGGTGGATATTAATTGTATCATACATATGTTGTTTTGATTCAAATATATACAATAAAGTAAAATCTTCTGCATTGTAAATATATACAGGAGTACCTCTTTGTTTACGTAATCTATCTCTTATCTCCTTACTCATAGGTTCATGGTAACCAGAACTACTTGCTATTAAGTCTACATTTAAACTTGGATTGAAAGTATCAATAAATTGTTGTTCTAATCTTACAACTTCTTGTAAACTAGAATTTTCATTCATTATATATATAGTTAGATTTGTATCTTGAAACCCGTGTTTATTAAAATAACGTAGAACTCTACGTGCTTTAGTTTTAAGAATAGAAGACATAAAATAAGAACTTATTCTATTGTATAGATTAATAGAATGACCTACATAAGCATGTTCATTACTTTCTCATATATAAACACCTTTTTGGTTCTTTGCTACTTTTAAAATAAGATTTCTATTAGAAAAAGGGTTCTCTATATATACTTTAGTATATTTAGGTATTTCATATTCATCGTTGTTTTTATAGCTTCCACTTATCCCTACGGGATAGGGATTAGAAGCAGGTTTATTACTATTTGTAATAGTAATTATATTGTTTTGGTTATTACGTATTGAGAAATTAGTAGCTTTTTTGCTATGAAAATTAAGATTAAATAGTCTTCATTTGTCGACCATGAAGAATAGTAGGGTCGGCCTAGTTGACTTACGTCTTCCGCCGCCCTCCGAACTGTACGTGATTGTCTCCAATCATACAGCTCTCCATCTCAAATTTAATCATTCCGATCATCTGGTTTGTTAACTTTTTGCGCCATCTTTTTCTTTGCTTCGTAATTGAATTTTGTCCTTTCTTCGTCAGTTCATGTGTTATTATGTAATCTGATGTGGTGATCTTTACATAATGGTACTTGTTTTCTATTGATCGCTGCCATCTGTCTAGTAAAGAAGTCTAGTTTACTATTAGGATTTTTCATATCTTTGATTTGTCTTACGTGGTGCATCTCTACATTTGTAGTACTTCCACATATAACACAAGGATTTGATAGTCTAGATTTTGTAAACTTAGCATTTCAAACTGTTTCTATATTTTTTATAGGGTCTTGATTGATACTAATTACTTTAGCTATGTTTTTAGCTTTGGAGTAAGATATATCTGTAAAAGATATCCTTTTATTTTTTTCTATATCGTATCCTAAGTCCTTTTTGAACTTTTCAAAGACTTTTGCCATAGTTTTTAGTTTGAATTTCCTTGCTAGTGTTAGAGCGCATGATTCTTTTAGGAGCCATCCTACTCTAGCAATGTCCGATCTATTCCTAGAGAAACTATAGTAATTTTGAATTCCTCTCACAACAGAATTGTAATACTTTAGGATGTCTGGGTGATCTAAATTGATTAAATTTCCTTTAAAAGTCCCTCTGTATTCCAATTTTTTATGTGTTGTGTGTGATGTTCTTTTACGAATAAATCCGTTATTCTCCAACTTATTTAAAACTTTTATTGTATCCATTTCTATATTGATTCTTACTTTTTTTCTTCTTATCACAGTTTTTCCATTTATTATCACATTTTCAATAGGTTTTACTCCTCTTTTCATTAGTGGCGCACGGACACTGTAACCTAAGAATTTAAAAGGGCTCTCTGTAAATTTGGATATGGAGGTTTTGTTTGGGTTGAATTTTAATTTCAGTTCGTTGTTTACGAAGGTTTCCAATTTTAGTAGGATTTCTTTCGCTATTTTGTAGCTTCCTTCTATACCTATCACAAAATCATCGGCGTATCTTACGTAATTTATTCTGATAAAAGATTCGTCCCTTTTTATACTAGGTGTTTTCAGTAATTTCTGTATTATTAGTTTAAATTCGAGGGGTCTTTTTTTATCATATCCTTTTCTTCTTCAGTATTTAGCAAGATTTTGAAGTTTCATGTTCTCTTTACTTCTAGGTCTTTTATCACCTTTATGGTATTCTGTTTTAAGCTCTTCTATGTATTTATCCATTTTATGTAGGAATATATTACATAGTAAAGGACTCAAAATAGACCCTTGAGGTGTACCCATAGCTAGATTATTATGAAGTTCTCCAAATTCTATGTATCCTGCTTTTAGTCCACTTTTGATAAGGGCTAAAGTTTTCTCACATTTTATTTCTTCCTTTATGATTTCCATTAGGGCTTCATGCTGGATTGTATCAAATGCTTTAGAGAAATCCGCTTCAATTATAAATTGTGCACTTTGAAAAGTAGCATCTAATTGTTTCATAGCCGTGTGTGTTCCTCTTCCAGGTCTAAATCCATGCGAAGTTTCTAAGAATTTATTTTCGTAGAATCTTTCCATGACTAATAGGATTGCTTTTTGTACTATTTTTTCTCTAGGTGACGCTATTGTTAAAGGTCTAAGTTCATTCTTCCCAGGTTTTGGAATTTGAATTCTTCTTGCTGGGTTAAATTTATATTTACCTGCCTTTAACTTTGATTGGACGTTATTAAAGTAAGTTAGGTCTATTCCATCTAGGGTCAATTCATTAACCCCTTTTGTCATATTACCTGGATTACTTTTTATCAATTCGTAAGCTGCTACTAAATTTTTCAGATTGCTTATTGCTTTTATGTTAACTTCCGCAGATTCAAATGTATTATTAATATCGCTGCCACGTATCACATTTCTGCCGGCTTTTGATGTTAATGTTCTCATTTGTAAATTTGAGACTGTCGTCCTTCAGATATCGTAGCTGAATCCTAATATGACGACTCCGTCACCACCCAATCTGGGTCCCAGTCTTTTCTGGTTCTTAGGAGCCATATTACTATGGTTCCCGTAGGTGATCCCGTAGTTCCTTGAAGCGGTACTCTGTGCTAGGTTTCTTGCGTAATTTTTTCTCTCTTTGCGAGTTATCCCATTATTCTTCGAAAGTGGATCTAAAACTAATGATAAAATTAGATTGAATAATGCATTTGCCCTATCTGCTCATTTGGCAAAGTTCCTTTTGTGAAGGATATTACGTATAATCAAGTTTGTTATCCTAAACGTTGCACAGCTTAGATCAGGTATAAATCCTAGAAAATGAGCATCTCTTCCGTTTATTCCCTTTCCTATCAGCTTAGCTGTTTGAGTTTCCTCGTGAAGTTTGATTTCACCAGCCTGATAGTTCTTTACACAACCACTTTTGTTTGTGAATCCTATTTGGATCAACCACATTTCAAGACACAACGGCGCACTCATTAATAAAGCGTGAGCTGTAACGATACTATTATATAATTGGTTATTTGATATGAATTGAACTCCTGGTCCACTTAATTCTAATCTTATTAATACTGAAAATGCAGTACCTAATAATCCTGAGAATAAAGCAAATATTAGATATAATGTTCCTATATCTTTAGCGTTAGTTGAATTAAATCATCTTTCCATACCCATTGATATTTCAGATCTTAATTTTAGGTTTGTGGTACCTTCTAATTTCAAAATTGCGAAGCAATAGAGTATAGTTTTTAGATATGATATTATTAATTGTTAATAATTGGATGAACGAATAAGTTCTATCTAAATTTTTGTATAATTTTAGATTCAATAAAATTATTTGACCTTTATTAAATAATAAAATTATATTATACTCCGTCTTAATACTTTTAATTAAATAGTTGATTAAATTGACTTTATATAAAACTTATAAGCTAACAGCTTAATTTAAGTAGTAGCTAAGGCAAGCTACAGATAAGATTTATATATTCTATATTCTAAATATAGTAAATTATTTAATAATATAAGTATTAATAAAGATTTTTATAATTAAGTTTTATCGCTTATTAATCTAGTTTTAACTTGTATAGTAATACTAGACTAAGCGAAAATAAGATTATGGAGGAATTGAACCTCGAACTAATGATTTGCAATCACAGTGTAAATCCGTTTACAGCATAATCTTTTTATAGTAAATATTACTATAAAATTGTATAAATATTATATATTTAACAAATTAGTGTTTATATCACTAATAGATCTATTATCTTGACTTGTTATTTATTTGATATAAGTCTATCAATGTATTTTCTATTACACTAACAACTGGTACTAATATGAAGAAGTGAGCAAAGTATAATGCTGTACTTATTTGTCCAAATTCTATGAATGGAGTTTCAACGTGTTTTGCACCTAATTGTTGTAGTATTAAGAAATTAGCTACAAATATGTAGAATAATATTTTACTTAAAGGTCTAAATTGTAAACCTTTAGTTCTACCTAGATCTGTGTAAGGTAATGCTAATATTGCTACTAATGCAGCAAACATAGCTATAACTCCTAATAATTTATTAGGTATAGATCTTAATATAGCATAGAATGGTAATAAATCGTTTACTTACTTGATTTTAAGGTACTCTATAAACCTAATTTATATAACATTTCTTTAATAAAATAAGGTTTTACTAAAGATATTAAAGTTTCCATAGATTCTTTAAATATATAAATACGGGGTTTATTATCCTTATTATAATGTATAGAACATTTAAGATGAAATTTCTCTTGTAAAGCTAGCATTAGTTTATCTACGTCTCTATCAGTAAAACCGTAGACGCTAATGTGTAAACCATTACCTTGTTTACTTCCATCATCCATAATTCAAAAAGCTAATCCACTAGGAGTTAACAATTCTTTGATATTATCTGGAACAATTTTCTTTTTATTTAAATCGTAAAACAATTTTCTATATTCATTAAAACAAGGTAATTGCATAGTTGTAAAAGATATAGCATGATAAGTAGTTTGAGTTATTTTATCTACTATTAATCTATGTTGAGGTATATAATTTTCCGCACAAAAGACAAAAAAGAAATTAAAAACATAATCAAAATATTCTTTATGTTTTATGGCAGTTTGACTATATACTAATCTAGAGTTACCAGTTAAAGATCTTTTAACTATGTGAGCATCTCCTAATAATATTCCTATTAATATTTCTTTAACTTCTTCTGGTAATACTATTGAAGCTCTTTGACTTGAGGATAACCGAGGTATACCTTTTGTTGTACGCGCTGCAAAAAATATATGACCAGATAAGAAAAATAATAATATAAGAATTAAATCAATAAATATTATGTTAATTCATAGTATTTATACTATGGTCGGACTATATCTTCAATTAATAAAATTGTCTCGTGCATAGTCTCTGAAGGTTCTTTTATTTAAAAGTTTCCCTGCTGATTGTCCTACAATCATAGGGTTTTCCAGCAATTCTCGAGATTTTAGAATGACATTTATTATTCTTTATCATTCAGGTACTATTGCGGCAGGTGTTTGCATAGGGTTAGCTACAACATAGTTTTCACTATCTCCTAATACATTAGGCATGAAGAATACGAACATACTTAATACGAAGAAGAAAATAAATATTGTTATTAAATCTTTGAATAAGAAGTATGGTGCGAAAGGCACTCTATCGTAGTATCCAGGTACCCCTAATGGGTTACTTGCTCCAGCTGATTCGTGTACAGCTATTAAGTGCATTAAGGCTAATGCAGCTAATACGAAAGGTAAAACAAAGTGTAATGCGAAGAATCTGTTTAATGTAGCATTATTAACAGAGCATTTGTGTTACTAGTTCACATATTTTATATTACTTATTGAATAATTTTCATATATATTTTATATAAATACGTCACATTATAGTATAAAAGCACTTTTTATTAGGCAGATAATATTAAATATAAACTTAACTTGCATATAATAATACAAAAGAATAACATAAAATAACAAAATCCTAATATATAATTGCTACTTTTACTTCACAAATTTAAGTATTTATTTAGTCAAAAAACAAATAATTTACCTATCTTATAATTTTGTATTGAAACTGGTATATATTTCACTAAATTTTTACTAATTATATACTTACTTATATATATATTTAAAATAATATATAAAAAAGCCAGAGCACAAATAAGTAAAGTATTTATATCACCTAATAAATTTAAAGGATAATCTTTAAGTATATCATCTCCTGTAGATGAGGGTATTAAATTAGCAACTAATTTAGAAGTCCCTCCTGGATTATTACTATTATTAGAATTTAAAACTTTAGTCATAATAGCTGTACTAGCCTGTACAGCTGCAGCTGTAACCACACCAGCACCAAATTTAACAGCTGGAGGACCGGAGACATATTTAGCTACTTGAATACCCGCACTAGCACCACCAGCTGCAGAGATAGCCGCGGCTACTTTTCCCAGATTATTGACAGAAAGACTAACCTTTCCATCATTAATATTTATAGTAGCATTTTCTCCTATATTGGTATTCTCTTTATCTCCTATATGGAAAACCAAATCCTCTGAAAAAGAAGAATCACATATTAAATGAAAAATAAAAATAATACTAATAAAAAATATAATATTCAGAGCTCAAATAGGTGTTACCATAAATCTATAAAGAAATAAAGGACCTAAATTACAATGCAATCTCACAAAACAAACTAAAAAAGTTAGTAAAAAGAAAAAAGCAAATGGAGAAATGTAATAAGAAATATTGTTTAAATTTAATATCATAATAACAATATCCTATTTTAATATATATCTTTAAAAAACTAATCGTTTGCATAATAAAATAATATTTTATTACACAAAAAGATATTATGTAATATCTTTTTTATTGTAATGAGTATAAAAATACTTTAATCTTAAATATACAAGATTAAATGTTTTATACTATTAAGCAAATTTGCTTCGCACTTCGCACTTTGTACTTCGTACAAAAATAAATTAAATATAAATATGTGAACTAATTCAATAAATTTCTTTATTGATCGGACTATATCTTGATCTTTTTAACTTAACTATTTTTAAGAATTGGTTATTTAAATGTTTAACTTTTAAGTTAAAAAAGTAAGTATATAAGATCTCCTGCGTCTAGTCTCTGAGAGGCTTATAAAGTAAATATACTTTGTACCCCTGCTGATTGTCTTTTATATATTTTATGATAAATAGTGTAACGTAAATTAATAAAGATTTTCCAGCATTAAGCAGGATTTTTAACAATATATCACTATATTGTGGTCCACCTGTTGTTTATAAACCTCCTCAAATGACAATGTATTTTTATATAATTTTTAATTTATACTTTATGTTTTTTCAAACATATTTAGACTATATCTTAGATTTAAATTCATTAAATCTTGGGGTTATCGTGTTAAGCTTATTGTTGGTTTAACTCACTTATTAGTCGTTGAACGTTCTTGATTCATTATATTTAAACCAAACCAAGAGCCGCTACAAATAATTTAATAATCGGAGGTGATTTTATTAAATGTCCTTGTAATTTTCCCCATTTGCCTCTAAAAAATAGAATTATTTTTAAGGAGCCCATATTACAATATTGGATAGTTTAACTTATTATAACGTAGAGTAGTTTTTAGATTATTTAGTCATTTTATATATTGGATATACTTTAATCCTATTAAAGGATGTAAACCTTTAAAAGAAAAGAAATTTATCACTTTTTGTATATCTGCTTTTGAACTTACACCAAATTGATTATAGTTATTCGTTCTATCTATTTTTCTATTTGTTTCAAATATTAATTTAAAAGCTTCGAACAAATTAGTATGCATTCTTTGTTTTAATTGAAAACAACCATCATTATTACTTTTAATCAAAAATGAACCTTCTGAACATGTAAATCCTACAATTCAATTTTTAAAGAAAGGTAATAATGTATAATCAAATGAATTACTTGGTAATTTGAATATATCTTTAACATTATTTTTATTTATTTCATCATATATTCTAATATCATTCTTTAATATATACATAGCTAAATTGAATTGGTTAACTCTAGTTTCTGTTAAAAAGAAAATATTGTTATAAATTAATAGAGGAAATAAAATTTCTTGTAATTCAGTCTTATTTATTATAAGTTTACAAGTAGGACTTTTTAAGTCTTTATAAACGTTTATTTTTCCTAATTTCAAAATAGAGTTAATATATTCTAATGTAGATATATCATCTAAATGTAAAGATATGCTCAATTTCATAGTTATAAAGCCTTTAGACGTTTTGGTTATTTGAATATAACCATCTCCATCTATTAATCCTACTAGAAAAGCTAAAAAAGATGGAGGTATAGACATATAATCTTCTTTACTTGTTATACTTTTTACTTTCTTCAAAGCATTACCGTGTATATTACCTATAGTTGGTAATATAGAAAATAAACCTAAACTAAACGCACCAAATATTGTAATTTTTGTTGACTCAACTATATCTTGTCCTATTCATGGTATAGCACTTATTAAGTTAGTAATAACTGTAGCACCTCATAATGACATTTGTCCGTAAGGTAATACATACAAACTTACTTTTAATTTAAAAGCTATGATATCTTTATAGTTCGGCTATCATATTTATCTCTACCTTAAAGATAAAAAGTTTCGACTGTGCATTAAGCAGCATTTCAGCCACCCACTAGTGACCCAGTCTGTAGCGATCCTATGGAGAACCGACGATCTCATACACTAAAGATATAGTATACTTTGATCGTTTTCACTAGTATTGCCAAAGAAATAATTTATTTCTTCAATAACCTTGTCAGGTTATTCTCTTTTAAACTCTATTTTTTTCCATAAATTACATAGAGTTTATTACTAAGAGGACTATAACTATAATATTAATTATAAGGTTATTCTTTATAATCAACAATTCAACGTCCTTTTAATAATTTACTTGGAGTTTTCAACGCTCTCTGGATAGTTTTAATAGAACAATTTAAAGCCTCTGCTGTTTCAACTATACTATTAAATTCACCATAAACAGTGTTATTTAACGCTTTTACGATAACAGATTTAGATTTATTTTTCATATTTAAAATACCTTGTTTTGTGTAGTTTACTTCTTCTCTATTTAAAGCTGATTCTCTCATAGCTTCTATAGTTTCAGGTGAGAAAGATTTACCTTTATTTAAACTTCCTATTAGTTCTCTACGAGCTTCACTATAATTAGATTTCATTTTAATTCTAGTTATTTCTGTATGTTTATAACCAAAGCTAGAACCAGCCTCTGTTAATATATTGTAATCAGGTAAAAGAGACTTTAGATAAAAATCTTCTAAGTTCAACAATTTCTTATTATTCTCTTGATTAACCATTTCAGGAAATAACTCTAATATTATGAAAGCAAAATTATGTAAGCCATATTTTTTAACTGAATTTTTAACCACTTTACTTCCAGTTAAATATATTAAATGATTTGTAAATCTAGAATTTATTCTTCCTGTAGAAGCAGATCCTATATAATAACTTAGAGTTTCTTTATTCAATATCATATAAATACCACTAAGTCCTTTAGTATCTTTAGCTATACTTTTACGTACTGAATCTTCGTGTAAATTGTCGTAAGTAAAGACAGGCTTAAGGTTTTTAGACTTTAAGAAATCATATACTCTATCTGTATCGCGAGAAGTTGAAAAGTATCTTTTATTATTTAAAGTTGTAATTGTTTTAGTTTTATAGTCATTTTGGGCTATATTTAAGTAACCCAGGAAACCTGTACCCATCATAAGAATTAAGATTATTGCTCCTAATACTCATGCTAATGTTCTAGGTGCTCTGTATGATCCATAGTATAATCCTCTACCTATGTGTAAGTATACTAAGAAGAAGAAAGCTGATGCTGTATTACTGTGTAAGTAACGAACTAATCAACCGTTATTAACATCACGCATAATATGTTCTACAGAATTGAAGGCTTCTGCTACACTTGGGTTATAATGCATTGCTAATGTTATACCTGTTATTATTTGTATTCCTAAACATAATCCTAATAATGAACCGAAGTTTCATAAGTAGCTTATATTACTAGGTTGTGAATGATCTATTAAGTATGCGTTAAGCAACTTTAAAAAAGGATGACTTTTTAATATTCTCATAGTTTTATTTATAAATTTAATTAGATTGTTAATACGTATATAAATTAATATAATTTATATAAAATATATATGTATTTTTTTTTATTATATATTATAGAGTAAAATACTCATAAATATATATACTGCATATTATGCAAATAATTATTATTTTAATTTTATAGTT